TCTTTTATATTTGTAAGACTATTCCTTGAGTATTGGGTCTCGCTCCAATACTTTCGGATGTTAGGATTTTCCGTCCCAGTCTTGGTTTGGAAAGACAAAGAAGAAGAGGTGGGACTTACCGCCTCACATATCTCTGCAATGGGACCCACTCGTCTCTCGAGTAGAGAGAGACATTTCCAGTGTCTCTTCACTCGAGGAGACAGGCATGGAAGTCGACCAATGGTTAGAAGCAAGAAGTCGAGAGACTTCTCTCATAAATGAGAGACCTCTGTACGCCTCGCGTAGGATTTTGAACCTACGTACTATGCGATACTAGATTTTGAGTCTAGTATGTCTATCCTTTCTTCGAAAGCAGGGAGAAATGGTGTAGCTACGCTCACCAACATAACTCCATTTTATGAAGAATTTCTATGCCTGTCAACTGCTGAACCGAATTTTCATCTCTTTTTTACCAAATTTACTAACTGGGAGACTCCACTCAGGTCAGGTTTAGATGAAGTACCTGGCTGGACCTTCTTCATTACTCATTGCTTCTTCATGGAGTGGTAAGGTTCCACTTCATACTGACGACGGCCGAGGGTTCGAATCTACTCTTGCCCGCAATCAATCATCCTAAAGGGGTGGTTGATTGCCTCTTCCTACATAGAGTCTCTTTTTCGGCATCAATAAAATAATACCATACGAAGAGGCAAGAAAGATAGGCATTCTCTTTCCGCCTAAATATTTGGATGTAGCAGCATGGGTTGTTACTGCCCAACCCCAGCTGTGCGTCGCGCGAAAATACTTATATCTCCCCCGTAGTAGACGGGTGATCATTTTCCCAGCAAGTGATTCCGGGTGCGAAAAGACAAATACAAGCTAGATAGGAAAATGTCAAGATCAATTACCGAAGAAGATAGAACTATTTCGTAAGTTGCAGAGACAGACTAGTTGGGGCAGCAGAACCGGCTTCTAGTAAAAATCATTCGAAAGAAAAAGAGTTCGCATCACAAGAAGTGAGTCTAGAATAAAGTATTCCGTGTGATCCCGATAATGGGATCTATCAATATACCCGATAGGATTGATGCTAGTGCACGAATGATCATAGCTATTTCAACAGAACTTTTTGAGATTGAAATTGATGGAGAAACTAATGAATTTCGTATATAAGTTGTGGATGCATCGCTCCTACCATTCTTCCCGGTGAACATTAATTTAATTATTTTAAGATAATAATAGATAGAAATGACACTTGCGACGAGCGCTACCAGAACTGATGGGTACGAACCAGCTTTCCATCCATGCCAGAAGAGATAGAGTTTACCAAAAAAACCGGATGGTGGAGGGATACCCCCTAGGGATGGTGAACGTAAAACCGGAGAGAATGTTAGAACAGGATCCTCCGTATATAATCCCGCGTAATCCCTAATATTATCAGTTCCGGTTCGTAAACCAAATGAGGTGATACGAGCAAAAGTTCCCAGATTCATGAGTATATAAATAAACGTATAAGTTATCATACTTGCGTAACCGTTCTCCGGGTCTGCAGCAAGTACTCCAATCATAATATATCCAATTTGGCTTATAGAGGGATAAGCTAGCATACGTTTCATGCTTATTTGAGTAACGGCAATTAGATTTCCTAATATCATGCTAAAAGTAGCTAATAATCCTACCACGATATGCCACTCATTAGATAAATGTGGAAAAATTAGACCGAAGAGTCGCGTAAATAAAGCTGGAGCTGCTACTTTAGAGGTAACAGAGAAAAAAGCAACGACTGGTATAGGAGAGTCAGAGTCGAAAAGAAGATTTCCGATCTTTCCGCTCATTCGGAACCGTGCATGAAATTCTTACTTCACACGGCTCTTGGTTCGTAAGAGATTCACAACCGATATTGCTCCCAGAACCTTCCTCGTGTATGTTTCAAACCCATTCTTCCTTGAAGAATTTATAATCATTCAATATGAAAACTAATTGTTAACTTCTCGAGGAATCCCTCATCATTTGGTTAGATTACCCACCAGCAATTTCGTATCGAATTCTTTCTTGCTTGTTTGTACTTCTTCATTTTTCACCGGAATCCTTTCAACAACTAAAACTACTTGTTGAATTGGTAGGCACACACGCCGGGCGGGAGAGACAAATTGCGACTTTTTTCGTTCCTTGACGAGGTTTTACCGGTTGCGGTATACTAATATTGATCGGCATCCATGGCTGAACGGTTAAAGCACCCAACTCATAATTGGCGAATTCACAGGTTCAACTCCTGTTGGATGCAAATAAAAAAAAGAAGGGAGAACTCAAAATCTACTTGTTTTACAAGTAGATCGAAGACTGATAAGAGGAAAAGTCAAACTAATAGACTATACAGGAGTTACAAAAAAAGCAGGAATTAGAAGAAGAAGGATAAATAATTGAAGTAAAATAGACGAAGCGGGAAAGATATTATGGAAAAATTCAAAAACCAATTAATTACCGAAAAGTCTATTCGTTTGCTGCAGCAAAATCAATACACCTTTTACGTAGATTCAAAGTTAACTAAAACCGAAATGAAAAAGTGGGTTGAACAATTCTTCAACGTCGAAGTAGGAGGTATCAATAGTAGTCGGACGAGAAAGAAAAATAAGAAGAAATGGAGTTCTAATTTTACAAGTAAAAAAAAAATGATTGTTAGACTTCGAGCTAATAATCTCATTCCACTATTTCTAAACTGACAGTTGGGAAAAGTTTGTTTTCCCGCCAAATAAAAATTATGCATAAACATAAAGAGGAAAAGTAAGTATGGCCATATGACTATATGAGGCGTATACTCCAAGCACCCGGAATCGGGCCATTCTGCAATTTGGGGAAGCGGCGAAATCTAAGCCTTACAAACGACTGACTTGTCGTAGAATATCTAGAAGTGGTCGCAACAATGTGGGAATCATTACGAGTAGACATAGGGGGGGCGGACACAAGCGTTTATACCGCGAAATCGATTTTCGGCGAGGCAAATTAAATGTTTCTGGAAGAGTAGCCGGTATTGAATACGATCCCAATAGAAATGCTTTCATTTGTTTGATCAACTACACTGATGGTGATAAAAGATACATCTTGCATCCACGGGGAGTGGGGGTTGGAGATATCATAACATCTAGCCCTGACGCACCCATTTCAGTTGGAAATGCCCTACCTCTGAGTGCGGATTGAATACTTGATTTGCGTATTTCGAAATTAATCGATCGGGTTGTAAGCTGGGCCCGTAAACCCAGCACTACTTCGAAATTATCAAATAATATGGAGTAAACCGGGTTGGGGCAACTCAATAGGGACAACAGCACGTGCTAAACCAAAGTATGAAGCGATTAAAGAAAAATCAATTTGCAAAGGTAAGATAATATGGAAACAGATAAACAATCTCAAAATTGTGGCAACGAGGGCGCCCCATGCGTATACCGAAGTTGCGAAAAAGACGAATTCGGAACAGTCGATTTGGCAGTCGGAGGCAAAATCGAAGCTGCAGAAACACATGGAAAATCGACACGTAGAACTGAAATTATGTCAAAGCCAGATAGAAGAAGTTTCCTAAGTTATCCTGAACATTGACTAATGCTAACGCGAATCATCGAAGTCACTAATTCTGCTGCTAAATTCTCGAAGAAATACTAGATTTTCACAAGAAAGCCAGATGCAGGCGAAAAAGCCGAGGATACAATCAATATACATGGCCCAAAAATTACTTGCTTTTCAGTAGGCAGCCTTTTGGTACTACCGAAACCCAGCAATGGCGCCTTTCATATCCAGAAAGCTGTATGCCTCGAAAGAGGCTTGTGCAGTTTGGGAAGGGATTTTCCCAAGTCGTTTTCTTCCTTTTTAGGAAAAATAAGAGGAGGGGGGGGTCTACCTCAACCAGAATACCTCTAGGTACCATTATACATAATATAGAATTGAAATCTGGGAAAGGCGGGTAATCGGTCAGAGCAGCCGGCGCGGCAGCAAAAGTAATTGCAAAGGAAGGTCAACTTGCTACGCTAAGATTACCTCCCAACGAAATTCGTTTAATATATCAAAATTGCTTAGCAAGTATAGGACGAATCGGAAACATCGACATTACCAGCGAAGGCTTGGGAAAAGCTGGATCCAAACGTTGGTTAGGAAAACGACCTAAAGTGAGAGGTTCAGCTACGAATCCTGTGGATCATCCCCACGGAGGGGGAGAGGGCAGGACATCGATCGGTAGGCAAAAGCCATCAACCCCTTGGGGGCATATCACGCTTGGAAAAAGAAGTCGGAGAAGTAGAAAATACAGCAACCCGTTCATACTTCGTCGACGTAAAGGTTTTTGATAAATGGAAATATTAAGTAAGAGGTTAACCGGCCATGGCACGTTCATCAAAGAAAGGTCCTTTTGTAGCTAATCATTTAATACGAGAAATCGGAAGCCTTAATATACGAAAAGAGAGAAAGTTGGTTCTAACTTGGTCTCGCGCTTCTGCAGTCGTACCTATCATGATCGGTCACACTATTGCTGTTCATAATGGACGGGAGCACCTACCTATTTACGTAACCGATCGCATGGTGGGACATAAACCGGGGGAATTTACACCCACCCGGAATTTTAGGGGACATGCCAAAAATGATAAGGGATCTCGTCGCTGATTAGGAAATTATACTTCATGAAAAACAAAAATAAATCAAAAATCGGAGCAAGAGCCCTGGGGAGAAATATCCGCATGTCACCTATCAAAATACGACGGATTATTGATCGAATCCGAGGTTGTTCGTACGGAGAAGCACTTGTATTACCCGAATTTATGCCTTATAAGACGTGTTATTTAATATCACAATTGATTCTTTCTGCAGCGGCAAATGCCAATACCAATTTTGGATTGGATAAATCCGATTTGTTCATCAGTGAGGCCTTAGTCGAAAATTCCGCGTATTTGAGAAGGTTCCGCCCTAGAGCCCAAGGACGAGGTTACCCGATAAAGAAACCCATTTGTGAAGTAATCATTAAGTCAAGCTCCAATTTTGTTGGAAAGATGGAAGAGTGATTCGACATAAAACGCTTACTAATTAGATTAGAACATGTCAAAGAGTTAAACAAAACTATAAAAGAAATTACCAAATAATAAATATGTTAATATTGAGTTGAGGGAAAATAGATACGGGACGAAAGATTCATCCACTTGGTTTTCGACTCGGTGTAAGTTAGAAGCATTATTCCCATTGGTTCGCACGGACAAAGGATTATCCAAAGTTTCTCGAGGGAGATAGACAAATACGCACCTCCGTTGAAAGATATATTGCAAAACATCTGAAGGACGCCACAAACTATGGCGGAATTGGACATATCGAAATCCAACGAAAAACAGATCTCATTCGAGTTGATATACATACAGGATTTCCTGATTTACTCATTGAAGAACGAAGTTCGGGGATTAGTCAAATGAAGGGAGACGTCGAAAAGATCTCAGGAGTCGAAAGTCGGAAGCTCCGGGTAGTACTAAGTAGTGTCACCCAACCTTATGGGGAACCAAAAATCTTGGCGGAATATGTTTCCTCACAATTGAGAAATAGAGTGCCCTTCCGGCGAACCATGAAAAAAGCTATCGAACTAGTTGGAAGAACTAGCGATAGAGGCATTAAGATCCAAATAGCCGGACGACTCAACGGTAGCGAGATGGCTCGGGTTGAGTGGGTCAGGGAGGGACGGGTACCCCTCCAAACCATTAAAGCCCGCGTAGGGTATTTTTACCACCCGGCTCAGACGATTCATGGGGTTTTAGGCATAAAGACTTGGACATTTCGGGGTACTGGGTGATCCCCACCCAATGAAAGAAAAACTATTTAATAAATTTTGACACAGCCTGATTCAGTTTCATCCTATTGTAATTTCAATCTTTTTTATTTCAAACTCTAAAACATCTTTGCTATGCTTAGTGTGCGACTCGTCCAAGCAACATCTCTTTATCCATGAAAAAAACTAATTGATAGGATAATGGGCCGCCTACCTTCGAGTACTAAATAAGTGAATGCTGCGGATAGGCTAGGGTTATCTCATCGCGAATGAAGTTTCTATCCATAAAAAGTTTTCTTATGGGAAAGCTGAAACCGATATCAAGTTAGGATTAGTTCGATAAATAAAAATTGAAATCATTGAATTTTCACTTGTCGAAATCGTATGGTTAACCGGTCAACCCCCGAGAAGCTGCGTGATGTGGCACAATCTCCAAATTGAAGTAGAGCTTTGAGTCAATTAATACTGGGAACGTTGACTCTCCAACATTAGGATAAGGTGAAAAGCTCCGTCGTCGGGGAGGGGGACCAAAACGTTTGTTAGAAGAGACTGAAGCAACGAGGGGACTTCCAAATCTGACTCATCTCATTTAATTAACGTCGAGATTCGGAAAATGGGATGGCGAAAGAAGCCCATATCTGGAAAGCAAGAAATAAGTTGTGAAATCGAGCTTATTTTCGCCCGTGAATTTAATACCAAATAACTTTTGAATGAAAATCAGAAAGAAGAAATAGAAGAAACATAAATAAATTTGCAAAATATGCAACTTGGTAACAAATTTATGAGGAGCTGGCTGGGGGGAGACTCCCACGTCCAGTTTTGTAACAGAGATTGATTAATTCTGCCGATATCGACTGTAACCCCAAACGAACTAAATATCGTAAGCAACATAGAGGAAGATTGAGGGGGGTATCTAGCCGTGGCAACGTCATCTCCTTCGGAAAATTTGCTCTTCAAGCCCTCGAACCCGCTTGGGTTACAGCTAAACAAATAGAGGCGGGGAGGAGGTCAATAACGCGCTATGCACGCCGAGGTGGAAAGCTGTGGATACGCATTTTTCCCGACAAACCCGTCACAATGAGACCTGCGGAAACGCGTATGGGATCGGGCAAGGGATCTCCGGAATACTGGGTATCCGTAATTAAACCAGGCCGAATAATTTATGAATTAGGTGGGGTATCGGAAGATATAGCTAAAACTGCCATGGCGATGGCTGCACACAAAATGCCCGTGCCTACGCGAGTGATAACTACTGCAAAATTGTGATATTTGTTAAAAACAGGGAGGTAAAGAAAAAGTGATATGAAAAAAAATAGTGATAACAACGACGGCGACGTCACGTATGAGTTGCCACCCCGATTGTTATTAGAAGCAATACACTTTGCCAATTGGGTTAGAATAATTGCGACGACGGCAATTCAATTATTACAGAAAATTTTATGGTGGGATATATCTTCCTACACTCGAATCTACTACAAGTAAACCTATTATTTTTCCCGATTACCAAACGATTCAAACTCAAAGTTATTCAGATGTAGCAGACAACAGCGGAGCCCGCAAATTGATGTGTATTCGAGTATTAGGAACTGGCAGCCGTAGATATGCCGGTGCAGGTGACACAGTAATAGCTGTAGTCAAAGAAGCAGTACCCAACATGTCTCTAAAAAGATCAGAAGTGGTTAGGGCAGTGGTAGCATGTACCCGCAAAGGAATAAAACGATCTAACGGAATGAGTGTGAGATTCGACGACAATGCAGCCGTCGTTGTCAACCAGGAAGGAAATCCCAGAGGGACTAGGATCTTTGGCCCAGTCGCTAGGGAATTGAGGGATTGCAACTTCACCAGAATAGTTTCTTTAGCTCCCGAAGTGTTGTAGAAACAAATGATTAAGTGAATTTAGCATGTTAAGTTTAACAAATTTTCAAACCAAGTTTTCTCTTTATGAAAATTCAACTTGGTTTGAAATTTTGCTAAATGTCTATAAATATGAATTAAAAATACACGAAACTGAATTAGAGGAAACAAAATAAGGGAGGGGTTAGGAGTCATCCCGGTATTGATAACTAAAAAAAAACCATTAATTTATATTTCATGAATGACGACGCCATCGCTACCGCACTTACTGCCATAAGAAATGGCAACATAAGAAGAAAAGCTATAATCAGGATACCGGCTACTAAAGTGGCTGAACGCATTGCACAAATTTTGGCGGAAGAAGGTTTCGCGAGAAATGTTGTAAAGCACAAAGATAATGGGAAAGAGTTTCTGGACGTGAGCTTGAGATATCTCGGCAAGAAAAAAGACCCCTACGTCGCAGTTGTCAAGCGCATTAGCAAGCCTGGATTGAGGGTTTATTCCGGTCGTAGGCAAATTCCTAAAATATTGGGCGGTATGGGAATTGCCATTTCATCGACATCTCATGGACTTATTACAGATCGGGAGGCTCGACAAAAAAAAGTCGGGGGGGAGATTTTATGTCACATTTGGTGATTGAAAAACTTCTTTTTAACAAAAAAAAAATTGTTGCCAACAAAAATTATGTCTTGAATGAACTATTAGCAATATCAATTGAGTTAGCAACTTTTTGAGGAAATCTATGAATTACGGGGGGTTTATTTAGCTCGAATGATTAAAAAGCAGAATCTTATTGACATAGAGGGTACAGTCACGGAATCGCTTCCCAATGCCATGTCTTGAGCGTGTTTAGATAATGGATGCCAAGTCTTGACTCACATATCGGGAAAGATCTGACGAAATTACATAAGAATATTACCGGGAGATAGGGTAAGAGTTGAATTAAGTCCTTATGACCTTACCAAAGGGCGTATCGTTTACCGACTCCGAAGTAGACAGACAAATAACAATCAATAGATTTCGATGTTGGTATGGTCACCTAGTTATTATCCATTTGTTCAAATTTTTGTTTCAATTTAATAAAGAGGGAAGACGTATCCCAAATCTATCAGTAAATTTATCAACTAATTTGAGGTTATAGCTATGAAAATTCGCGCCTCCATTCGCAAAATATGTGAGAAGTGTCGATTGATTCGTAGACGTGGACGAATCATGGTAATTCGTTGCAATCCGAAACATAAGCAGAGGCAGGGGTAATCAGAAGCTTCAGACGTAGAACCAATTAACAATTAATGACAGTCTTCAAATATGAATAATCAATCAACTATGTCAGCTAATTCAAGAAAAATTCGTTCGCGAAAGGTAAAGCGCGGGGTACAGAAGGGGGTTATTCATATACGGGCAAGTTTCAATAATACCATTATTACTGTCACGGACGTTCGGGGATAGGTAGCTCCTCGGTGTTCTGCTGGTGCCTGTGGATTCAAGGGTACGCGCAAAAGCACACCATTTGCCGCCCAAGCTGCAGCGGAAACTGCTATCCGTGCTTCAATGGATCGGGGTATGAAGCAAGCAGAAGTTACGATGAGTGGACCTGGTCCGGGAAGAGACACTGCCTTGCGGGCTATTCGCCGAAGTGGCATAATCCTCAGTTTTGTACGTGATGTAACCCCCATGCCACATAATGGGTGTCGACCCCCCCGAAAGAGACGTGTCTAACTATCTAATTAGTAGTTTTATGAAACTTAAAGGGGATTCCTCTATGCTCACGTGTAAAACATCTATCTCTACCCAGACAATTAAGTGGAAGTGCGTTGAATCTAAGACAGAAAGTAGGCGTCTTCATTATGGTCGTTTTGTCGTATCTCCTTTTAAGAGAGGCCAAGCTAGTACCGTAGGAATTGCCATGCGTAAAGCCTCATCAGAAGAAGTTCAAGGCACAAGCATAACACGTGCAAAGTTTCACGGAGTTGTGCACGAGTATTCTACAATAAAAGGTATTAAAGAGACAATACATGATGTTTTAGTTAATCTAAAGGAAATTGTACTTAAGAGTGATTCCAATGATGTTAAAGAAGCGGTTTTATCCGTAACTGGTCCCAAAGAAGTAATTGCGGGTGATACATCGTTACCGCCCTCTGTCGAAGCAGTTGACAGTTTGCAATATGTAGCTACTATCACCCAACCAATATCTGTCAATATTGAATCAAAAATTGAAAAAGATTGTGGATACCGCATAGAAAATTCAAACGGATGTAGAGATGGAGAATTTCCCGTTGATGCTGTATCTATGCCTGTTCGAAACGTCAATTATAGCGTACATTTATTTGGAAGTGGTAAAGCGATGCGAGAAACATTATTCATTGAAATATGGACCAATGGTAGTCCGACCCCAGACGAGGCAATAACCAAGGCCTCTAAAAAACTAATAGATTTATCAAGTCCTTTTTTACACGGGAAACTTGAAGACGTCTCCTATTCAAAGGATAGCCAAAGTTACCCCGCTTCAGGGGGGTCATCTTCACAAGTTTACAACGTGAATGAACTGGATAAAGAGCTACCCGCAGATACGTTTATTGACCAACTAGAATTACCGGCTAGAGCCTTTAATTGTCTCAAAAAAGTTGACATACACACAATTGCTGATTCGCCTAATTATAGCCGAGAAGATTTACCAAAAATAAAGAGTTTCGGGCAAAAATCTGTAGATCAGGTCTCAAAAGCATTGTGGAACCATTTCGCCATAGAATTACCCAAAAATTAGTTGCATATTAATTAGTAGGAGCAGGTGGCGAAGTATCAATCGCTCCATTTTTGAAACAAACAATCTTATCTCTTATAGGAGATACGTTAAATTTTCACTGTGTATTTCATTTATATTACGAAAGGTTTTAAATGGGAAATATGAGTTAACCAAAAGCCGAAAATTGAAATTTGATTCCCAATTTTATCTTTACTGTGAACAAGTAGAAATGAATTATTTAACAGAGAACTCAATAAATTTGTTTTTCGGTTGAAACATAAATAAGTCTAGGGAAGTCTCGGCCCGACCTGAGGGCTGGCAACTGTTCCCTAGACCAAATTTGATTATCTTTTAAGTTAGTAGGAGATAGATAAATGCTAGAAAAGCCCCAAAGTTAAAGATCCATCTATGGGTAAGGTTGCTCCAATGCCTGACCAAATAGCGACCACGGTGCCAATTGCAAAGACTGTTGTAGCTACTGGGCGCCTAAACGGATTCTGAAATTTATTGACATTTTCGAGAAAAGGAACGATTAGCAGTCCTGCGGGTACTGACGCCATTGGAAGAACACCTAATAGTTTATTGGGCACCGTCCGAAGTATTTGAAATACGGGAAAGAAATACCACTCAGGTAATATCTCCAAAGGAGTTGCAAACGGATTTGCTGGTTCACCAATCATTGATGGTTCCGAAACGGCCAAACCCACAGTACATGCGATGGTTCCTAATATTACTACAGGAAATATATACAACAAATCGTTGGGCCAAGCGGGTTCGCCGTAGTAATTATGTCCCATACCTTTAGCTAATTTTGCTCTCAAAACAGGATCGTTCAAGTCAGGTTTTTTTGTTATTGGGGTAGACTCTTCATTCCCCACAAGAATCGAACGTGAGAATTTCTCCTCATACGGCTCAAGCAAACATAGACTTATCTTATTCGGCAACGGTTAGGTTGATGAATAAAGAGAGGACGAACACAAAAAAGAAGTTATTTCGTAACATGGCTTCTCATCCGAATCAGCTCAATAATGAAATAAGGCTTCGCGGGTTATCTTGTATCCCATACGCACGTGTCGTATCATTCAAGTTTAGATAAGACAAAATATTTATAAGCTACGATATTAGGGTATAGAATCTTAACTTGTTGAAACTTCGACTATATATATCTTTAGATCGCTTTCTTACCCCAACGGTTATTCGTACAAACAACTATCTTTCGATGCAGAAGAAATGTACGCATCGCATTAAAAACCGTATGTTTAAAAGTTTCACACAATCCCAATTAAATATATAGGGTTTCACGAGGCCTTTCAAAATTTTTAGGTCGATCATGGAAAAAATTCTTCAAACAACTTCAATTTCGATTCGGTAAATATGTTTTTATATCCAGGTTTCGAATCTTAGCCCCAAAGAAAGGTCGGAGAAGAGACACACCCTCAGTTGTGGCAGTATCCAACTCAACGTCTGCATAGCCTACAAGTCTCGCAGCGAGTCACACACTCCCATAATCCAAATTTTTTCCTTTGACGTTTCGATTATTTCGTCCCAATAATTCGAGACAATAACTAAATCCGCTAGATAACTTACCATCTTGCTTAGTAATAAGCATCGGCGGCGACGGGACAATAACTTTTTAAATAAATGGGGATTGGGATTCCCTACCAATCTAGTAACAAAGTATTTTCAATTTCCTATTTATAACTAAATTATGAAGGACCCGGAATGCCTTGTTTACGGATCATTAGGAAATGCATCAACGTAGAAACAGCAGTAAGAAGCGGCAATACAAAAGTGTGTAAACTGTAAAAACGAGTTGGCGTCGATTGACCGACACTAGCACTTCCTCGTAGTAACTCGACTAATGAAGATCCTACCAGGGGAATAGCTTCGGGTACGCCAGTTACAATTTTGACGGCCCAGTAACCAATTTGATCCCAGGGTAAGGAATATCCAGTCACACCGAAAGAGACAGTTGATACAGCTGGAATCACCCCAGTAACCCAAGTCAATTCGCGTGGTTTTTTGAATCCACCTGTCAGATAAACGCAAAATACATGCAAAATCGTCATTAATACCATCATACTCGCTGACCACCGATGAACAGACCGAATTAGCCAACCAAAATTAACTTCAGTCATTGTATATTGAACTGAAGAAGAAGCTTCTGTAACAGTCGGACGATAATAAGAGGTCATGGCAAAACCGGTTGCTACTTGAACCAAAAAGCGAGTCGGCGTGATTCCCCCCAAGCAATGAAATATGTTCACATGTGGAGGGACATATTTGCTAGTAATATCGTCAGCAATCGCCTGAATTTCTAGGCGCTCCTCAAACCAGTCATATACCTTAGTGAGATGGGTAAGCCTTTATAACTCCCTCTTCATAAACTGCACATGAGACTTTTTTCTCATACAGCTTAAGCGAAGCTATTTGAGTATCGCCCATTCTGTTAGCATTTACTCGAATAAGATGGTATAAAAGGGAAGGGTGGATAGACCCCCGACATTTCGTATTATCCGATATCTCTTATTAAAGAATGGGGAAAGAAGCGACTCAGTCTCGGGAAACTCAAAAATACATTTTACTTCGATCTCACGTTAGCTTCTATTTTTGAATTGAAATCCAGTGAGACTAGCGTCTTGGGAAATCTTTCAATCTTGTCGATGTACTCCCCCCCCAGTAAAAAAACGAGGGAGGTAGATAAATAACTAGAGGTTAATTCGTTCTGATCTGATTTTTGTTGTCCCCAAAGAACCTTAGATTTTCACTATATTTCGAAATTTTTTCCTAGATAAGAGAACTTAATGGGCGGCAACTCCTTCATAACCTTGACTCGAAACCCGCACAACTCCTTTTTATATACCTACACACTTTACAAACAACCGCAATTGAAACATACTTCGCTGGTAATTTTCTGATACAGCGCCGAGTCGGCAATATCAAGTAACAAATTTCATCACGAAATTTAAATGGCAACTTGATGCAAATTAATCATAGTTTGAGCTTTATATTGACTAAATGTCAACTTCTCGCGTTTCGGGTGCTAATGACTCGACCGCTACCTGGCGAGATAACAATAATCCAACATAATAAAAATTTATCGAAATAAAAGATTATTCATTTGTTAAACCAGATTAGTTACGACGAATCACACACCCATATTATTGTCTTCCGGAAACATTTCAAGTTCACGCGATTTAACTCCCGTTCCGATTTATGATGAGATATCCATTTCTGAACCCCCAGGTATTGCCGTTTTATCCTCGGGGTTCAGGACTTTTCTACCAACTAATTGCAATACCATCCAATAAGACAGATGAGTTGTAAATTTCCAAAATAGTAACTAGGAATACTGCAAATAAAGCCATGGAAAATCCCATCAAGGGGGTGGTGCCCCAGCCGGGGGCAACTTTTCCGTATTCCGAGTTAAGCGGCTTCAGAACCATTCCTAGTAAACTTATTCTGGGTTTACTTCTGAGGGTGTCACCAACAACTTTTGTAGCCATAGAGCCTGCTAATTCAATTGAAATTTGTTGACTTTGTATACTATTATAGCAAGTGAAGTAGGCACTATTATTTCTTTCGGATTACATGGCAACGGAAACCGCAACTTCGGTCGCTATCTCTATATCCCGTTCACTCGTTAGCCTCACCGGTTACGCTTCGTATACCGCTTTCGGTCAACCCGCCAAAGAGCTCAGAGATCCTTTTGAAGAACATGAAGATTAGTCGGACTGGTATAGCAGTAGACCTTCCTTTGCAAAATTAAAAAGGAAGGTCTCTAATCGACTTAATTTACTTCATATTCGTAATTTTGCTGATGCAGCAAAATCCGGTTATTTGATAAAATTAAAATCGGAGAAAACTCTCTATTTACCCTTGCTAGGTACTTTGGGAGGCTCCCGAAAGAAGATGGCAAAAAATATTATACCTAAAGTGGCTACCAACAGAAATGTGTAAACCAGTGCTTCCATGGATTCAATAGTAGTAGTATTTTGAAAATATCTTTCATACTAATTGCGGTGGGGGAGACTTCTAGTTCCCCCAATTTTTTTTTGTTTGAATTCGAGTAATCAAAACTATTGAAATAAATGAATTCATCAAATTATTAAGCGTTGATGAAGCAATTACTCACTATTTTTTTCAGTCAATTTTTGTAACTAACCTGATGCTGATAATGGGAGGAATTCAATACGACAAATAAGATAAAACTTCTTAAACAGCTTGTCTTTTAGTACTTGGATCCCCCAACTTTTGAAATGCCCCAAATTCAACTTGGGCGTCCAAATCGGGATCGATGCCGGCGAAGACGTCTCTGAATAAGGTTCTTGCACCGTGCCAAATGTGACCGAAATAGAAAATAAGAGCAAATGTGGCGTGACCGAAGGTGAACCAACCCCGCGGGCTACTTCTGAAAACACCATCTGATTTTAAAGTGGCGCGATCAAACTCGAAGATCTCACCTAATTGGGCGCGTCTGGCATATTTCTTCACCGTGGCGGGATCGCTGAAGCTAGCACCATCTAGTTCACCACCAAAAAATTCTACCGTTACACCGACTTGCTCAACGCTATATTTTGATTCTGCTCGTCTGAATGGAACGTCAGCTCTCACGACACCCTCGCTATCTACCAAGACTACGGGAAATGTCTCGAAAAAAGTTGGCATACGGCGTACAAATAGTTCATGGCCTTCCCTATCTTTGAAAACAGCGTGACCTAACCAGCCAACGGCTATCCCGTCGCCATTGTCCATTGCACCTGCTCTAAACAATCCCCCTTTTGCGGGGTTGTTACCAATGTAGTCGTAAAAGGCTAATTTTTCCGGAATCTTCGACCAAGCTTGAGATAGATTTGGATTTTCGGCTTCGCCTATCCGTACTCGTTTCTCTATTTCTTGTTGGAAATACCCCTGATCCCACTGATAACGAGTGGGTCCAAACAATTCGACCGGGGTAGCGGCGGAGCCGTACCACATGGTTCCAGAAACGACAGAAGCGGCAAAAAATACGGCAGCAATACTGCTAGACAATACAGTTTCGACATTTCCCATACGTAGAGCTTTGTATAACCGTTGGGGAGGACGAACACTTAGGTGAAACAAACCCGCTAGTATACCTAAAACTCCCGCTGCTATGTGGTGCGAGGCTATTCCGCCCGGTACAAATGGGTCGAAACCCTCAGCCCCCCAAGCTGGATCTATGGGCTCCACTTTTCCGGTTAATCCGTAAGGGTCTGATATCCAAATACCGGGGCCAAACAGGCCTGTGACGTGAAATGCTCCAAATGCAAAGCAAAGTACCCCCGAAAGAAATAGGTGGATTCCAAATATTTTTGGTAAATCTAGGGATGGTTTTCCCGTGCGATCGTCGCGAAATAGATCCAGATCCCAATATACCCAGTGCCAGATAGCGGCTAGAAGCAACAAACCAGATAGTATGATATGAGCCGCGGCTACTCCTTCATAACTCCAGATACCCGCATCAGTTGCGGCATCTCCGGTGATGCTCCAGCCTCCCCACGACTTTGTTATTCCGATGCGAGTCATAAAAGGAATGACGAACATACCCTGCCTCCACATGGGATCAAGAACGGGATCCGATGGGTCGAAAACAGCTAGTTCATATGAAGCCATTGAACCCGCCCAGCCAGAAACCAAAGCGGTATGCATCAAATGCACGGAAATAAGACGACCGGGATCATTTAATACGACGGTATGAACGCGATACCGAGGCAAACCCGTGAGAAACCCCTTTCTTGGATATTGGAGATGAGTGACTACTACGTAACTTTCTTGCAATATGGGTTTTGCTTCATAAGTTCTGAGAGATAGAAGTTGTTGTATGAAATATACAAACCAATATCTCAATTTGCTTCTAGATTGGAGACATTCCTCCCTCCTCGCCTTGTTTAACTTATTTGCTTGGTTTGTGAAAAACCCATAGTAATATGAGGTGAGACAGTAATTTTTGTTTCAGGAGCAGATGGAGACATAGATATTTTAGCATTTACGCGCTTTATATAGCAATGTAGAGATTGGTCCCATCGGGATCTGTTAATATATGCAAAAGGGAAATGCGAGTTCTTCAACCCATGTTGTCTCCATCAAGCGTGTTATAATATGATTGAGGCTCCTTCTCAGTTTGGCTTCAGCTTGGCCTCTACGTCCTCAAGTTCGAGGTAATTACAACTTTTTCGGTAATTTTTATATGCCAATTGGTGTTCCAAAGGTGCCCTTTCGTTTACCTGGGGAAGAGGATGCAGCTCGGGTTGACGTATAGCGCGACTCGTCAGGTGCGTCGAGCCAGATGGAACTCGCTTCCGTCATTTTCTCGACTGATTTGTTTCTATCTCACTTGGAATTGACTAATCTATCAGCGGTCAAATGCGTGAGGAAAATCTATCAGTAGGTTTAATAGTCGTTAGAATCCACGGCTAATTGGAATAAACAGATTGATTGGGCCCCGGTTACTCAGTCTCAGATATCGATCGTAGCAGAAATAGCTATGAAACAAAAACCAGAACAGCAAGAAGCAGATTTAATAGATTTATACTTCGAATACGTCACATAAAATATGGGAGTAAATACAAGGGAAGTAAAACTATTTGTTCCGTATGTGCAAATAGCGGTCGGAACCCCGCAACCTCCGGAGTAGAAGATGAACCTAAAGACTCTTTATATACGAAGGACTCAATAACGAACGGAAATAAACCGGTGTAAGAGGAAAGGCTAACACGCCAAGATGAATTCACCGATCACCAGTTACGAAGTGGTTCACCATGTGCGTGCAAAAGCTAGGCCAGACAAACTTGAACCAGAAGTGCTAATACGGATAGGATTGAAACAAAAAAAAAAGAGGAAGGGAATTCCCCTTATACTCGTTTCACGTAAAAGTTGCGAGAGCCGTATGTCTTTAACAACACCTATACGGTTCCATAGGGGGGGGCAACAGAGCGGGAATCGCAGAAACCTATCCAAATCAACCGGCTTTATCGAGAGAGACTTCTCTTTCTAGGTCAACAAGTCGATGACGAAATTGCCAATCAACTTATCGGTATCATGATGTATCTAAATGGAGAAGATCAAGCCAAAGATATGTACTCGTATGTAAATTCACCCGGTGGGGCGGTATTAGCCGGAATATCTGCTTATGACGCAATGCAATTTGTCGTACCAGACGTACATACCATTTGTATGGGACTAGCTGCTTCAATGGGATCTTCCACTTTGGCCGGAGGGGAAATTACCAGACGTATAGCACTACCCCACGCTTGGCGCCAATGATTTGTACGGATTAGAACTCTGCCTTCGCCTAGTTGGGGTAACAATAGCATGGCAACTTCTACTTGGCGACTCCTATACACAACCAATTAGAAAAAGTGAAATGCCGAGGAGTTAAACTGAATCAAAATAAATTTTCTGACTTATCGTGGATTCATTCTGGATCGAAATCGATATATCCTAGCGTCATAAATTCGAGAGAGTGTCAAATCTACATAATTTATTAAAGTTCAAGTTTTTAATGAGTTGGATGATGCCGATTCCGTTATCCACCGAGAGTATATATAGCAAACTCTGGGATTGCTGGCACGATACAGCAATGGAACCATCACAATACGTCCGATAGAAAAGGTGGTGCGATATCGCGATATTCTCCCCGCAGTATTTATTGCAACAAGAAGGGCTTGTCGGTAAGGCAAACCTTTCTTCCAAGACAATAAAGTTAATGTTTAAATGCTAGTTTAAGCAAACTTTGTCGGCCCACCGGAAGTGTAGCCGTATGCAAAATAATTTGCTTGTACGGTTGAGCTTAACTGGAGTCACCTAAATAGGGTAATGATTCATCAACCTGCTAGTTCGTATTATGATGGACAAGCTGGGGAATGCGTTATGGAAGCAGAAGAAGCATCAAAACTACGTGATTGCATAACCAAAGTCTATGCCCAAAGAACTGGCAAACCCTTATGGATAATTTCTGAAGATATGGAAAGAGACGTTTTCTCGTCAGCAGAAGAAGCTCAGGATTACGGCGTCGCGGACCCGGTAGCGTTAGAAAACGTGTCAGCTTGAATATTTAATAATTAGGAAGTGACTGAGAGTGGCGAAAAAAGTCAAATTTTCCTGATTCAAATTCTTTTCTTGTAATTTCGCGTCTATTCGTCTAGCTAATTACTATTTTATCATTTAGAAAAGCAAATCTTCAAATTTTGTTACTTCAAACAAAATAATTTCATAAAGATTGATTGTTGGAGATTCAGATGTAGTAAGTTTTTTCAAGTGGTTAAAATATTTTGAACCGAATAAAATCTCTGCGTTTTTGAACGTGCCAACAAATCAGCAACTAATTAGAAAAGCGAGACAACGGTTAGGGATTGGAACAAAATCCCCGGCTCTTCGGGGATGCCCCCAACGGAGAGGAGTATGTACCAGGGTGTATGTGTGACCCGTTCGGATCAGAAACCTGAGACATTAGGGGTTGACGTCGCGAGATAATCCCTCGAGTGAAATGGGTAGAATTTGATAATCCATCTGTTTCAATGAGAAATAGAAATTCGCGGTTAGAGTCGGTGTAAATCCGATCATTTTGATTTGGGATGATAAAAACCAATCGATGATGACAAAGTTGAGTTATTAAGCGAATCCAAGCAAGTGATGTAAACTTCTATATCTATTTTGCCAATCCCACTGCGATGGCGACAACCACGGGTCAGCTGTTCTGCCAATCTCCAGCCTAAAATACCGTCACTATACATATAACTTTTTTTGAAACAAATGACAAATAGGAAATGGAAGTGAGAAAGCCCAGTTTAACGGGCTGAGTTAAATATTGGGGATCATGCGAACCGCCGACAGTAATTATGTCTTCCCCATCTTCGGGAAAGCCTAGGCTCCGGTATATAGGAGGGACCCGGTTACCATAAAAGGTTGACCACGGAAACAGCGGAATCCGCGGTATCTCTGGTACAACGTATCGCTTATTGAAGTTAAATAATTGGGTTGAGACATCCAACCTGTATCGGAGTATTCACGGTAGGGAAAGTCGGGGTAGCAAAAGCTGCCGGAATCTTTATTTATCACATTAGATAGAAACATTAGATAGAAAAATCAGATGAAAGAAGTGGCAATTCATCACAATCGACAAATATCTATATAATTATTAAGCAGCTACCGAACGACTTCTTGAGAACCGAGAAGTCTGGTATGTCACTGCACATAGTTTAATTAAAGAATAAATTTGTCATAAATTTATCTTCGGAATCTTTATCTCTTCGGGGGGGGGGGGGGGCAGAGTCTAGGAATAAACGGATTTGTTAGACAACACTGTAATTTCTTGTGAGGCTACAGATATAATGACTAGAGTAAAACGAGGATCCATAGCTCGTAGATTTCGCAGAGGCATTCTCAATTTTGCATCCGGGTTTCGGGGGGCTCATTCGAGATTATTCAGAGCAGCGAACCAGCAAGAAAAAAGGTCACTGGCTTGCGCTTACGTAGATAGAAAAAACCGAAAAAGGAAATTCCGCCGTCTGTGGATCGCTCGGATTAACGCAGCAGCCCGAAAAAATGGACTTACGTACAGTTCGATGATTCACAGTTTATGCCAAAATCAAGTTTTTATAAATCGCAAGACACTCGCGCAAGTAGCTACTACAGACGATTATTGCTTCTCCCGGCTCGTACAAACAATTAATCGTGGGAAAGATTGACACGAGGCGGCAAGCCTCTCCGGATTAAGCGGAGAGGCCATAAATGAAACAAAAAGAAATATAAACGAAAAGACAGACTATACTTACAGATATGAGTTTGATTCAACTTCGACATATTCAATCCCATTTCTTTCGAAGGATATTTTGAATTGTCGAATTGCAAAATCTTTCAGAATGAAATTTTAGGAAATTTCCTAATTTTCATTATTTGAGAAGGGTAGCAAAGCCAAAATACGGGCTCTTTTTATAGCTGTAGCTACCGAACGCTGCTGCTTGGAGGTTAATCTATTCAGCCGTTTCGGTAGGATTCTTCCCTGCTCACTGACGAATCGACGAAGTAAGCTCGTATTTTTGTAATCAATAGTTTCATCAGAACGAATAGACGGGGAACGTCTACGGGGAAATCGTCTAAATTTATTCGTGAGATTTTTTGTGACTACTAATACGTATCAATATTGATTACTTACAAGTTAAGTAGAATATCCCTTATTTTTCTAGTTATTATTTTTTTAGTTCTTTGTGATAGGTATGTTTATGGCAACAAACGCAAAATTTCCTCGATTCCAACCGAGTAGGTGTGTTACGGCGACTCTTACGCGTAGTGTATCGAAAAATACCTGAAGATTTGTTACCAGCCTCTTTGGAAGTACAAATTGTACATGCCAAAGCGATGGTTACCCTCGCATCTTTACTTTTGGTCATAGAGACAATTGTATCTTAGTAATATAAGTTTGCTTTTTAAGAGGAGGGGTCGCAAGTACGTCCAAATGTGTTTGAACGGACTACTCGCGAAGTTCCGACAATCCGGGGAGGTTTGAGTTTTAGCTACCCCCACCCATAACTCAGTTACGCATTACTTTTTCATGTAAAACGTAAATTTATCTGATTTTTCTGCTTCGTCTGATTCCTCTGTAATTAGTTATTTATATTAAAAAAAGGGAAATAATAAAGCATCTGGGAAGAAGCGATTAACTTCTATTAAGGAACCAGCCAGCAGTCCAAACCATATTGCAGCTACGACGGGGGCCGTGGAGAGATATACTTTCACGTGTTGCATTAAGAGTCCTCCTCACTTTTAATATTTTTTTTTTATCTCTTAGTCCTTATTCCTCTTCTACCTCTTCTTATTCTTAAAAAGAAAATAAATTATCTACAACTTATAAATCAATATTTTTGAGGATAAAAGTTGATAAACCCGAAATACTCAATATTGATAGTACTAATAACTGCAATACCAATGAAGAAGGAGAAAAAAGAGTAAGAATGGAATGGGGTTGTAGAAAATAGCTATCTGTTGAGAGATGAAATTTCCCTCAAGTAGACGGTATCTACATCTACCGGTTATAATAAATTAGACAAAGCAGCATCGGATCGACGATACCAGTTCCAAATCAAGATTAATAGGGATGTGACGCAGCTCGGTAGCGTGTTTGTTTTGGGTACAAAATGTCGCAGGTTCAAATCCTGTCATCCCTATTTTTGATCCATGCCCCAAACTTCAGGGGCGGGACTTTCTCGACGAATTGGTTTCTGTCTTTCTTTCTCTTTTTTATAAAAGAGGAGATAATTCTTTCTCTGTTGCTTCCTCCTCACGGAGTGAGGAAGGAAGCTGCCCCATCGATATAGATTTCAAATCTAAAAATCCCTACCAAAAGAAAAGGGAGGCGCCTTTAGTTCAGTCCGGTAGAACGCGGGTCTCCAAAACCCGATGTCGTAGGTTCAAATCCTGCAGGGCGTGCTTACTACCGCTTAGTGAAGGATTACTTAATAGATAGGAACAATACGCGTCAAATATAAAATACCTAAAAACTGGAAACATCAAATTTGATGTTAACGAAACAGACCCTCCTTTATGTATATTAGATAGATAAATATTTTCATACAAATCTTAGAAATAATTCTATATTTGAGCAAAATAGATAATTTCCGAATGGATCTTTTTCTAAGTCAACATCTTGTTTGGGATGCCACAATTATTTGATTCCATTATTTGATTCTGTCGAATATCTAATTGGTCGCCGCGTCGATATTGTGGGTATGCAGTTACAAATAATCCAGCTAGGGTTATTGGAATCGAACCCGACACAATTCCCGATAGTGATGCTTCAACCATTCTAGTTTATAAACGTCTAATTTAAATACTTACCAAAATAAATTTTCGTGTCAACCGACTAGTTTTTGGTAGGTGCGGCGAATTAGTAGGTGCCGGTGGGCCCCCCCCTTCCTGCTTCTTATCCCCCCCCCCTACATAGGTTATAAGTGATAATGCTAAATCATAGAATCTGAATCTTGTTCAATCCAACCAGTAAAGCTAAAGTCAAAATTGATACAGACGTCAAGAAGGCGAAGTAGCTTAGTAGGGTGAGCATAAACTTGAATACCAAATTATCTAGCAGATGGGTTATTAGTATACGATTTCTGCCAGTAGTTTATCACCCGAAGTTGCGGAATCAAAGTTGTTTACCCAAATTTGCGAAGTCAGGGTTGATTAGTAACACCTATTGGGTAATCTAAATCTGTCGATTTAACTTATCCGGTCTTAGTTAGTTAATTTATTGGATAGTGAACTAAATAGATAGTACCTTTGGGTCATCAATTGATTGCTTAAGAGTTGCTTGATAAAACTTATTTCTTTTGGTAGCTATCCCCACCCCGGATGAGTATTTCTCTGACCCACGGGTAATATAATATGCGTAGGCCTAGCTTGAATCATTAATTATCTGGACACACCAAGACACGAGGGCAGGCTGGAAGACAGAGTGATAGAAGGAGTAAGATCCCTGCGCCGACAAATTGTCGCATAGGTCCGAAGCTAGTCAAAGCTTTCTAGTCAATTTGTTCTAGGTATATGTAGGTAACTATCACCGGAAATTTCGTAGGTATTGAACACCCCCTGAGGAGCGAGTAACCTTGCCGCATCGAAGGTGGGCTAGCTATACTAAACCGATATATTTCGGATATACCCTGGGTATAAAGAAGAAAGTGACATCCTAATTAAGATGAGGTCCCATTTGAGAAGGTTTACCGGTAGATTCCACATCTTCCACCCCTTCTTATTCGGGAAGCAATCCTTTTTAGTATTACAAGATAGATATAGATACGGAGCTGAACATGTCTGGGAATACAGGAGAACGCCCCTTCGCTGACATTATTACTAGTATTCGATATTGGGTCATCCACAGCATTACCATACCCTCCCCGTTTATTGCAGGCTGGCTGTTTGTCAGTACAGGTTTAGCTTATGATGTTTTCGGAAGCCCTCGCCCAAATGAATATTTTTCAGAGAGCCGACAAGAAGTTCCCCTAGTAACTGGCCGCTTCGATTCGCTGGAACAGGTCGACGCATTCACCAAATTATTGTAGGAGAAACCAGTACCAATGGCTTTAGATAAAACTTATCCAATTTTCACTGTTAGATGGTTAGCCGTTCACGGCTTAGCCGTACCGACAGTTTTCTTCTTGGGATCCATATCAGCTATGCAATTCATTCAAAGATAGTTTTTAGTGAGCTCCGAATCTATGACACAACCGAATCCGAATAAACAGAGTGTAGAATTGAATCGTACAAGCCTTTATCGGGGATTATTACTGATTTTCGTACTTGCTGTTCCGTTTTCTAATTACTTTTTTAATTAGAAATTAAAAAGAATTGTTCGAAAACGATCAAGATCCTAATTATTTGTGACTGTTCATGTCTCGAGTCGGGACCAGAGGATAAAGCCAAAAGAGTAAGGGTAAGGAGGTGGCGCAGATGACAAATACCACTGGAAGGATTCCCCTGTGGTTGGTGGGTACTGTAGCCGGTACACTTGTGATAGGTTTGCTAGGCGTATTCTTCTACGGAGCTTACTCGGGGTTGGGGTCGTCTCTTCGACAATAACTGCTGTCTGACCAAAGAGATTTTGCCGAATTCTACGGGCGAATTCTCCATTTTTCTTCTATTTCCATTTTTATTCTATTTAAAGAAAAGGAAAAAAATAAAAGTAAGAAAATGTGGAAAATTTGTTGTCCAAGTCAATATATCTTGATTTAGTTAGCTAGAGACTAGTTGCACGATTTATTTTTTGGTAGACGGGCCGATCGATTCTTTATACGTAAAAGAATCGATCGAGGCTGGATGTGACAATTAGAACAAACAAAATTTAAACTTCTAAAATCTCTTTATTTGCAATATAAAAAGAGGTTTTTCGGGAAACTAGTTCGATGTAATCGGATCAATCAATAGATTTTGGGTACAATTTATAGTTTGACTAACTATGAGATAAAGTGAGATGAAGTCTCCTTTTCTCTACATTTCTACCTAGTAGTAATCTTCCCAACAAGCCTTATTCATATTTGCATTCCACTTCCCTGCCTGACGTTTCATGCTCCGTGCTCCAGTTTAGACTAGACTTAATAGAGTCAAACTAGGAGACTTGGCAATAAAGAAGTAAACTAATTACGTTACAGAAGACACGTAAATACTGTTGGTGGTGTCGACGCCGCTGACACCACCGACGAAACCGAAGCTGACGCAACCGACACCTTTTATGTTATGTGGCTACCAAACCATTGACTAAAAAAAAGACAAGTGGAAACCTTGTTTTTCACACACAATTATCAGTCGGATTAGCTATGCATGAAAGGGGTAACCTAACTAGAAGAAGTAGTAGGCAATCGGAAATTCATTTCTGCCAGCTGCACTTTTTCAAACTGTTTTTTCTTCAGCACGAGAAAAATCTGCGCCAAGACAACCGATGCGAAAAAAGCTATAAGACCTTGAATACGTAACGGGTCCTGGAGTACGATTTCGACTTCTCCCTGACCGAATCCCCCAACATTGGGGTTATTAGTCAATGGCTGATCAGCCTTGACGAACTCACCTTCCGAAACAATAAGTTCGAGACCGGGAGGGACAGTATCCGTCGCTTCACGATTTCCGGATGACTCTTCGATAGTGATTTCGTATCCACCCTTTCCTTCTTTGCGAACAACCCTCTTTATTTTTCCCGTTACTGAAGCAGCGTAGACCGTGTTGTTGCTTTTACTCCCGTCTGGGTAGATTTGTCCCCTCCCCCTATTCCCCCCAACATAAATGGGATATTTCAGAAAATGAGCTTCCTTGTTAGTACCGGGGTCTGGTGAGAGAATCGGAAATGTTATTTCGCCGTATAATTTGCCCGGCACTGGCCCTACGACAATTACATTCTCCTTGCCGGGACGGTAACTTTGAAATGACAATTTTCCTAACTTTTCCTTCATTTCGGCTGGAATGCGATTGGGGGGAGCCAACTCAAACCCCTCCGGTAAAATAAGGACCGCGCCGACATTTGATCCCCCCTTTTTCCCGTTTGCAAGTACTTATTTTATCCACGTATCGTAGGGAATCTTAACAACTGCTTCAAATACAGTATCGGGAAGAACAGATTGCGGGGCTTCAAGATCCACAGGTTTCTTGGCTAGGTGGCAGTTGGCGCACACAATACGCCCCGTAGCTTCTCGGGGATTTTCATAATTCTGCTGCGCAAGAATCGGATATGCTTCTGATACAGATGGACAGTTTAATTCACCGAAACCGATTGATATCGCAAGTGCAAGTGACGGAATACAACACTTCTTCATCCAGTTATTCGTAATTCTTTTTTGCATAGATTTATGATTAGTCTTAAGTCTCTGTACAAACGGGTTACTTGGTGATGCCGCTTGATAGCAATTGATTCTATCTCGTTCTAATTCTTTCCTCTTTTCTATTTGATCATTATCAGCAGATGGCAACCGAGAAGAGGCTGCAAATAATCCAAGAGAATGAACTGGTCTAGCCTGCCAGATGCAAAGTTGGAGAAGAAACAGTTGTCACCCACTCATTGTATGATAAGTTGCTACAATTGACGGAGATGTGCGATTCAAATGACGAAAAATCCAGTATTTGGATACCGTATCTAAAATAACTGGAAAAGTTGAGACGAGGCGAGAAATTACATATCTATTGGGGATTAAGCCAAAATGTTCGAGGAGGGAGCCTATTACTATTTCCCAACCATGGGGCGAGTGGAACCCCACACATAAATCAGTTAGTAAAAGAATGGAGAATGCTTTCATTGTGTCATTCAAACTATAAAATGACTCCTGAATCCGGGAATTTGAAACTGCAAGTCTCTTTCGACCTGTTATAAACAATAAAGTTGGGGTGGCAATACTAATTACATCGGTTACTAGCTGCAGAAGTAGTTGGATATTGAGTTCGTCATACACTGCTGCCAACTGGGTAGTCTCATCATATGCATTTGCGTCAAAATTTGGCAACTGCCTATCTACCAAGTGTTCAATCGCGTCATTTAACCAGAGCAATGCTTCTGTTTCTCGAAGTTGTTTCAGAGCCTTTTCCTCTTGAATGGGGTTGATAAATACTTGGGTTTGGGTGATGTTCCACCAACCCCTAATCCAAGACTCTAAGAACCAGTTTCTGAAACTGATTGGAATCGTGAGGGGGAGAAGTAGGAAACACCCAACATATTGAAGGGAAACTGATGCTTGGTTTCTAGTTAAGTCAAAATCATTACGTACTAACACACTTGATTGATTTGTCAATTCCGCTCTGAACCTGGATAAAGTGCGAGTCACGGAACGAGGCACCAAACTAATTGACTCATAGGCCGACGGAAAATTTTCCGATTCATAATTTAATGATTTCTCAATCACTTTTTTGGTAATTTGAAATGAAAAAAAGTTTATGGAACGGCGTGTTCTTCTACCAACAAACTCGTTTGAAGTCGCTTCAATCCAAGCTAATTTTCTATTTATTTTTTCTATACCACTCAACCTGTAAGAAACGCGGGAAGTGAGATCATTTCCCAATTTATTTTCCGAGAAGCTAATAATTTTTATACTTCTTCTGTTGGCTGTTTCGCTATTCATGTAGCAATTTCGGCGAGAGTTAAAAGATAGATCTTGGAAGAGCAAAATATTTGTAAGGTTCGGCAAGAAAATATTCAAGCAATTTTTTATAAAAGAGTTGTTTGCGCGATAGCACCCAACTGGAAGCAGTCGGATTAATTTTGCCCTGAAGAAAAGTTTCAGGTTTCTATGCATTCCCGAAATAGATATACTAAATCTGTGCTCTAAGAGACTGCAATATATTAGATATCTAGATTTATTGGATGCCGTGTTTGTGGACACCGTTGTGGCACGGAACAATTTATCCGGTGTTGAAAGGGATGATTTTACCCGCACGGAAAGTGGGGAATCATATATTAATATTAACGAATGTAGTCGCTTACTAGCCTCATAAGCTCTATCTGAGGAACGATGTGGAGTACTAATAAACCATCGAATAATTTTTTTTTTCCAGCAATGTAATCGCATATATTAGCTGTAACTATCTATCAATCAGGAGAGGAAAATAGACGAAGTACGAGACTAATTAGCCAAATTGTTGTAATTAGACTATTCCTTCTTTTGAACCCTCCCCTCGAATTTTTTTGCCAATCTAGTACTAGTAACTTTACACTCCTCCGTTAATAATCTAGTTCTGAAATTCAGTAAATTTTAAAAACCTTCAATCGATACACGCGGGAAACGAGCAGGTTCGGCGGCTTTTTCTTCCATATCTCCTAGAGTTAAACTTTCACCAATCCTAGTTAGTGGGATATTTTGACGACCTCTCATTTTCAAGTAAATAAGCCGACGCGGGTAAAGGCCTTCCCTACTTTCCAATCCAATTGCTTCTACATCTTTTAATACAAGTCGGATGCAGATCCGGCGATTATTTCCGGGAAAGCCCCACCGAAATATGGAGAGAAATCCCTCCCGCTTGTCGAACAAGTTGTAGCCGCCCCCCACGTTCCGAAACGCGGTACACCACAAATACAGCCCGATGAAGAGGCCCGCAATCCCGTAGAAACACATTACAATACCTTGCGGAATAAAGACGATGTGTTCGGATGAAAGTACGGGGGTCAGATCTTTGCCGACGCAGCTGGAAAATCCCACTGGTAGAAAACCTGTTGCACCACAGACAAGGAGACAGGCCCAACACGAATTTGCAATTGTACGAGAGCCTTTTACAAAATCCACTTGGATCCATTTGGAACGGTAATTCATTACTATTTCCTCACAGATTGCATAATAGATGGATTAGCCATTTTGTCATCAATTTCACTTTCCTTATTTCTTTTTGCGGTGCATTACTCCCGCTTGTCTTTGATGTATCTATGCTTAACAATGAAATACCAAGATGGAGCCCAAGCATATGCTTGGGGTAATTGTCTATAAGTAACGAATTTTTTTAATGAAAAATCAATCTATATCTCATTTTTATATGAAATGAGAATGAGACATAGATTGAATGGGACGACATTCTCGAGATTTTTGGGTCCTCAAACAAGGATAAGATAACCGCCGAGAAGGAGAGAATTCATCCCTATTAAGTATAAGTATTAACTCAGACTAGACTTCGAATTCAACTGATATTGCGAAGTTGCCGGGTAATTTACCCCGTCTACAAAAAGAGAAGATATTAGAGAATTTCATCCCGCTCAATATATAGAAATGAAATAGCCATTGCAACTGCTGGAAACACCAGACCGACTAGGGGTACAAAAATGGAGGGTAGATAAGACGCTGCCATGACGAAATTACCTCAACTACAATAAATAAAGGGAGAAATCTATTTATATAATCGTATATCTCTGTTTCGCCCTTTTCTCTAATATCTAATGATATTCTATCTAATGATATTCTATCTAATGATATTCTTTTTGTTCCGTGAAGAAAAGGGGTTTCCAGGCTTCCAGTGGAGTAATCTAATTCAAATTTTTTTTTGGTTTATCCGAGAATAAACGGGGACGCCGACACCGGAAAATCCAACAAATTTTTTTGTTGCACAGAAAGAAAACGGATATGATGATTAGTTCCCCACATATTGGTAAATAGGGGGGAGGGGGTAAGACGCGGCCAACTCATAAGTGAAAGAGAAAATTTGGAACAAACTCAATTTTTTTTATAAGGAGCTGATGAGTGGAGTTCAAATATTTCGCTCGAAACACCCTTCAAGATATTACGTGGAACGATCAAATCGAGTAGCCCATTATCAAATAAAGACTCAGCAGCTTGAAAGCCCTCAGGTATCTTTTGACGTGATGTTTATTCAATTACCCTTTTACCGGCGAATGCTGTATACGCTTTGGATTCGGCAATAATTATATCCCCCAACATGCCAAAACTGGCGGTGACACCTCCTGTGGTTGGATAGGTAAGAATCGATATATAGAGTAATTTTTTTCGAACTTGATGAATTTGCAAGACAGAAGAAATTTTAGCCATCTGCATCAAGCTCAACGTTCCTTCTTGCGTACGCGCTCCCCCAGAAGCACAAATTAAGACTAATGGCAAAGACTTGTCTGTGGCATACTCGACTAGGCGAGTAATCTTTTCACCCACGACGGAGCCCATACTTCCCCCCATGAAGTGGAAGTCCATAACACCAAGCGCAACAAGTGTTCCATCTAGATATCCTATACCTGTTTGAACAGCGTCGGTTAAACCCGTTTTTTCCTGAGAGACAGCTACGCGATTTTGGTGAGAATCCTCGTCGGAAAAGTCTAAAACATCTTCTGTGACCATGTCTTCATCCGTGGGAATCCATGTGTTATGATCAATCGAAAGTTCGATCCTTTCCATACTATTCATTGATAGGTGGTAACCACGTTCTTCACATACACTTTTATTCTGTTTCAAAAATTTAACATAAAGCATGTTTCCGCAGTTATCGCGGCGAGCCCATAATCCTCTATTCGTGTTAACGCTTATCCGTTTCTCTCTTTCCTTTTCATTTGAGGTAGAACCTCTGGTAGCTTCTTCGGGAAAAGCTCCAATCAATCCGCCAAATTTACGTCTATCTTCAAACCAATTTGTTACAGACATAATAATCTCCTCATCTGTTGTTTCCCTTTAGCTCGTTAAAAGAAAATAAATTTTAAATAAATTTATCATGATATGGCAAACTTTTTATCTATATCAACAAACTGGTCTCAAATCCAAACCTGCCGATATAACAAATAATTGATAATTGACTAATTATCTGTCAAATCAATCGTATTGTAAGTGGTCGATTTCTATTTTCCAACGAAACAGACGGGGGAATATGCTATGAAACTGGACAATATAAAGATATTTAAAATAAAAATAAAGCGTCGGGTTCAAATTTAGACTACTCATTCACATCCTTGAATTTTTCAATGCGAGTTGGTAGGGATTCGAACCCTCGGATTCACATTTTGAAACTACGTGTCTCCCAGTTTCCGTCATTGATTAACCAACCCTGCTACAGTATTGCCTATTATGTCAGGAGTATCGGGAGGGAGTTAATCCCTCTCCCGATACTCCTGACATATGTCTCACAGCTGTCTCGGAACAGATGCTGGTAGCAAATAGCTGCGAAAACTACAATCTATTTACAATGTATCAATTGTATCAAATTCAAATTTGATTGCTTTCCATATCTCGCACGCGGCAGCCAATTCTGGACTCCACTTACTAGCTTCGCGAATGATTTCATTACCTTCGCGAGCGAGGTCGCGACCCTCATTACGAGCCTGTACGCAAGCTTCTAATGCAACTCGGTTAGCGACCGCACCGGGCGCATTTCCCCAAGGATGTCCCAAGGTTCCTCCACCAAACTGTAATACGGAATCGTCCCCAAAAATTTCGGTTAGAGCAGGCATGTGCCAGACGTGGATACCTCCCGAAGCTACGGGTATTACACCCGGCATAGACACCCAATCTTGCGTGAAGTATACGCCACGACTACGATCTTTCTCGATGTAATCGTCGCGAAGTAAATCGACGAAACCCAGGGTTACTTCTCGTTCCCCCTCTAGTTTGCCCACTACAGTTCCGGCGTGTACATGATCTCCACCGGACATGCGTAATGCTTTGGCCAATACACGGAAATGCATGCCGTGATTCCGTTGTCTATCAATCACAGCATGCATCGCACGGTGAATATGAAGAAGCAATCCATTGTCTCTACGATAATAAGCTAAACTGGTATTTGCGGTAAACCCTCCGGTCAGGTAGTCGTGCATGACAATTGGTGCACCCAATTCTCTAGCGAAAACAGCTCTCTTCAACATTTCTTCGCATGTACCTGCGGTAGCATTTAAGTAATGTCCCTTGATTTCGCCTGTTTCAGCCTGGGATTTGAAAAGAGCTTCGGCTACGAATAGAAAGCGATCTCTCCAACGCATGAATGGCTGAGAATTCACATTTTCATCATCTTTTGTGAAATCAAGTCCACCGCGGAGGCATTCGTAGACGGCTCTACCATAATTTTTAGCAGACAGACCTAATTTTGGCTTGATTGTACATCCCAATAAGGGGCGTCCATATTTGTTCAATTTATCCCTTTCGACCTGAATACCGTGAGGCGGTCCAATGAAAGTTTTAGAATAAGCAGGAGGAATTCGAAGGTCTTCCAAGCGTAAGGCGCGTAGAGCTTTAAATCCGAAAACATTACCTACAATGGAGGTGAACAAATTGGTGACGGAACCTTCTTCGAAGAGATCCAAAGGATAAGCTACATATGCGATATACTGGTTTTCTTCCCCAGCGACGGGTTCGATATCGTAGCATCGGCCCTTGTAACGATCAAGACTAGTCAACCCATCTGTCCATACGGTGGTCCACGTACCCGTAGAGGATTCTGCAGCTACCGCAGCTCCGGCTTCCTCAGCCGGTACTCCGGGTTGTGGGGTCATTCTGAAGGCTGCTGATATATCGGTATCTTTGGTCTTGTATTCGGGGGTGTAATAGGTCAGCCGATAATCTTTGACACCAGCTTTGAATCCAACACCCGCTTTAGTCTCCGTTTGTGGTGACATGGGTTTGCTCCTCCCTGTGACTAAATTGGTAAATCTTGCAAAGATGAGATCTGCTCGGCATAGGTAGAGTATTTCGACGTGAAACGCAAAGTGGATATAGTTCAACCTGCGCACGATACTTATACCTGCTAAAATTCCGTTTCAAGCGTGGGACATTATCATTTTATCCCGCGTCTCGTACGGGGTGCAACTAATCAATCTGTTTTCTCGCAAAAACAGCTTAGAAAGCAGCAGTCTGCCTCATTCCAATACATTGACTCGGGAATCTCTTCGTGGTTAGACTAGTCAGTAGAAGACGAACTCAACAAAAGCCAACCACTTGCGTTTAATGGTCAATTTTGCCTGATAAAGAATCGAACGCGCATCTGAATAATGAATATTCAATGGATGGAGTGCAGATCTCCCCAGTCTTTCGATCGTATACGAAACAAAATGAGGAGTTTGAGTTATCTTCGGTGTGGTTTACCTTCCCCATCTCATTTATCTATAGCTACATTTGCAAAACAAATTTAAATAAAATAGAGTGGATGGGAAGGGAACGAGTTATTTCCCCCCCCCCCCCGCCATCGGCCACTCAACGATAAGATGCAAAATATTTCCACCGATTCAGTAACCAAATAAATCTAATACACTAAAATACTATAGTTATGAAAACCAGTTCTCCCTCTTTCGAAATTTCTGAATTGGTGGGAAAAAACGTGGGCTACATTACCCAGATCATTGGACCAGTGTCGGATGTGGCTTCCTCCCCGGGGAAGATGCCCAATATCTACAACTCACTAGTAGTCAAGGGACAAAATCCAGCAGGTCAGCAGATTGATGTTACTTGTGAAGTCCAACAATTATTAGGTAACAATGAGGTAAGAGCCGTAGCTATGAGTGCCACAGACGGTTCGATGAGAGGTATGGGCGCTGTCGATACGGGAGCTCCCCTTAGCGTTCCCGTTGGTGAAACTACTCTTGGCCGAATATTCAACGTCCTCGGTGAACCCGTAGATAATTTGGGTCCCGTGCGAAGTAGTGCCACATTTCCGATTCACAGGCCCGCCCCAGCATTTACCCAATTGGACACCAAATTATCGATTTTTGAAACGGGTATAAAAGTTGTAGATCTCTTGGCTCCGTACCGGAGAGGCGGAAAAATTGGTTTACTTGGTGGGGCTGGAGTTGGAAAGACGGTTCTTATTACGGAATCAATCAATAATATTGCGAAGGCTCATGGAGGTGTATCCGTATCTGGCGGAGTAGGAGAACGTACACGTGAAGGTAATGACCTTTACATGGAAATGAGAGAATCAAAAGTTATTAATGAACAAAATATTTCGGAATCAAAAGTAGCTTTAGTTTATGGTCAGATGAATGAACCCCCGGGAGCTCGTATGAGAGTTGGATCAACCGCTCCAACAATGGCAGAATATCTTCGAGATGTCAACAAACAAGATGTACTCTTATTTATCGACAATATTTTTCGCTTTGTACAGGCAGGATCGGAGGTCTCGGCGTTACCGGGTAGGATGCCTCCCGCTGTGGGTTATCAACCGACCCTTGGTACAGAAATGGGGTCGTTACAAGAGAGAATTACCTCCACCAAGGAGGGATCGATAACTTCCATTCAAGCTGTTTACGTACCTGCGGATGATTTAACTGACCCGGCTCCCGCCACGACATCTGCACACTTAGACGCCACTACTGTACTTTCCAGGGGATTGGCGGCGAAGGGTATTTACCCAGCCGTAGACCCGCTGGATTCAACCTCGACTATGTTGCAGCCTTGGATTGTGGGCGAGGAGCACTACGACACGGCACAGGGGGTTAAGCAGACTTTGCAACGTTACAAGGAACTTCAGGATATTATAGCTATTCCCGGACTAGACGAGTTATCCGAAGAAGATCGCCTAACGGTAGCTAGGGCTCGAAAAATAGAACGTTTTCTATCACAACCTTTTTTTGTGGCAGAAGTTTTCACCGGATCTCCGGGTAAATACGTCAGTTTATCGGAAACCATTAAGGGATTTCAAATGATTCTTTCTGGGGAGTTGGATAATCTCCCCGAACAAGCTTTTTATTTGGTTGGCAATATCGACGAAGCTACCGCAAAAGCTGCGGCTTTACAAGTGGAGGGTCAATAAAAGAGATGGCTTTGAACCTCCGCGTGATGGCGCCTAATCGAATAGTTTGGAATTCCGAGGTTTGGGAAATTGTTTCATCTACCAATAGTGGTCAGATTGGTATATTACCCAATCATGCTCCACTTCTAACAGCTTTGGATATGGGGGTTTTAAAAATACGTCATGATGGGCAGTGGTCTGCAATGGCACCGATGGGTGGTTTTGCCATGATAGATAATAATCAGGTGACAATATTAGCGAACGAAGCGGAAAGAGCTACCGAAATTGATCCCGACGAAGCTCGGGAAACGTTTCAGATGGCTCAGGCTGACTCAACCAAAGCAGAAGGCAAGAAAAGTGTAATAGAAGCCAATTTGGCCTTTAAAAGGGCGAAGGCCAGGCTAGAAGCTTCAAATGTTGCTTAACACTCGTTTTCTCCGTCCGAAAGTACTAGGTGATTTGATAATCTGGTAATAATCCTACTTATGGTACACGCAAAGAAAGACCCTTGATGCGTTTCATATACAGTAAAACTTATTAGATACCATCAATTTAGTTATCATGGTATCTAGTAAGTGTTACCTACTATTGGATTCGAACCAATGACTCTCGCCGTATGAAAGCGATACTCTAACCGCTGAGTCAAGTAGGCTGCCAGTAATTTGGGATACTTCTTATACAAGCGTATGACTGATACATCACAGATGTGTATGCATCTTTATTGTACCCTAAGAAGTGGTTATATACAACTACTGCATGTTTCACCATTTGATAAATATTTGATTCCATATATATATGTATCTGTCTAGATGTAGATAATTCAAACCGGTTTGTTGACTTGACATAAATCAATTGATACTGATGAACTTCCTTCATATATGATCAAATGTATCAAGGGCTATAGCTCAGCGATAGAGTGTCTCGTTTACACGTGCGCCGATGTCTTATTTTGATAAGATTTGTCGAAAACCAACGACTCGTGCAAAACCCTGCATGATAATTTTTTGTCCAACTTACAGTAAAGGGTACAAGGGAACAGTAGCATGACATATAGGTTGACCAGAAAAAGTCAACCCCTAGAGGTTGATATGGTAGATAATTGGTTCATCCAATGTCACAACTGGTGGGGACGATGCGAGGACCCTTGGGCAGATCTCCCCCTCGTTTCACGAATTTTCGGATATAGGGGGTGTTGCATATTCCTTCTAATCGACAGAGAATATTTGACATTGCGGGGTGGACCCGTATCCCCCAAAGGCGAACCTGTGTCGATGCGATGTTAATAACTTTCTCGAGGTACTTCAGAATTGCCTGATTTGGCTAATCCTTTCCTCGTGGATTTTTAGAGGAAAAAGAATCCTCGTAAAGAATAACTTGGGCATGTGGAACCCCCCCCCCCCCCCCGTTTTTCTGAGTAAAAAAAAGGTTGGTGCATTACCAATTGTTTGTTTTTCCCAACTTAATTGGGAAACAGCTGGTTAAAGAGCCCTATGTCGTAAAGGCGGCATGTTGGATTCGTCAAGCAGTTCGGGGAGATCTCTTTCTTCTCGACATTCCAATCTACATGACCGGGAGTGTCTACGGTTCGAATCCGTATAGTCCCAACTTGAAATTAAATAAGAAAAGTTTGTTGAAATTTGAGAATCACCCGATTTTTCCGCTATAAATGCAACATTGCCACTTCCAAATATGGAAGGCTAACCCCCCTCTTTCCACTTTTTCTTATTAATGAAAATGAGGTAACTGCCAGTGTAGCCAAACTAAGAGTTTGACTCACTTCCCCGAATAGGTTATACGTGTTAAACCTTTTACAATATAGCGAGGCAACGGCTACTTGCCAATCCGCTTACTCTAGGTCGACACTATTTTGTCCAGTTCCAAATCTATCAACTAAAGAAGAAATTGATACAAAAGAAATATGAAGATGTTTCTGCTCCACCAATATGACCCCTTCTGGATTTTTCTGCTGGTATCTATATCTATCCCCTATTTAGCTTCTTCGCTTTCTGGATTTATTGCTTCCGCTCGGAAAGGGCCGGAAAAGTTAACAAGTTACGAGTCGGGAATTGAACCCAGAGGAAATACTTGGATTCGATTTCAAATACGTTATTACATGTTTGCTTTGGTTTTCGCGGTCTTCGACGTCGAAACCGTATTTTTCTATCCCTGGGCTATATCTTTCAGGGAATTGGGACTATTTGCTTTCATCGAAGTGATCATATTCATTTTTATACTAGTAGTTGGTTTGGTTCACGCATGGCGAAAAGGAGCATCGGAATGGTGTCAACTTCCGAATATTCGGGTGAAAGTGACGGAGGGAAAGTTGAACCCCGCGGTGTAGATATCCCCGTTAATTCGGTGGAGCCTCCGCTACCCGAATGGGGTGTGTCAAATTCGATTTTTCCAGCTAATATAAATGATTTTTCTAATTGGTCCAGACTTTCCAGCTTGTGGCCGCTTTTATATGGCACCAGCTGCTGCTTTATTGAATTTGCCTCCCCAATTGGTTCACGATTTGATTTCGATCGGTACGGTCTATTACCCAGATCCAGCCCCAGGCAAGCAGACCTAGTTGTCACCGCTGGCACCGCAACCACGAAAATGGCCCCGTCCCTAGTAAGACTCTACGAACAAATGCCTGATCCGAAGTATGTAATTGCTATGGGAGCTTGTACCATTACGGGGGGCATGTCTAGCACAGATTCTTACAGTACCGTTCGCGGGGTAGACAAATTAATTCCCGTCGATATTTATTTGCCGGGTTGCCCACCCAAACCTGAAGCTATTATTGACGCCGTAACAAAACTCCGTAAGAAAATTGCTAGAGGAACTTCCACAGATCGGGCTTCTTCTTGTCCCACCCGAACGAAATACCTCAGTCTGAATCATCGATTTCGCTTCGTACCTAGCATCCATATAAGTAAATACAACCAAGAATTAAGTAATTTTGATACAAAATTGCTACTAGACAGTTTTTCAGAAAATTTTCAGAAACTTAAAGATGAGTCTGAAAAATAAATATTGGAAGTAGGGAAATAATTAAATTTTTTTCCACAAATGAATAAGATGAAAAAGAGGTGTCAACTAATATGAACACTATCAATGAAGATAAGTTCAATATCGAGACGCGGGGTCGATTATCTGCTTGGTCAACTAGACATAAGTTTTCCCATCGACCTTTGGGTTATGATTATAGGGGTGTCGAGACCTTGCAAATCAAGTCAGAGGAGTGGTTGTCTGTAGCTGTCGCCCTATATGCTTGCGGTTTTAATTACTTGCGTTCTCAGTGTGCTTACGACTCGACACCGGGAGGATTTCCAGTCAGTGTATATCACCTGACACAGATACGAGATCAGCCAGATCAACCCGAGGAAGTGCGTATAAAAATTTTTGTTCCGAGGGAAAACCCTATAATACCTTCAGTTTACTGGGTTTGGAAAAGCTCCGATTTTCAGGAACGTGAATCTTATGATATGTTGGGAATAATACATCAGGGTCATCCGCATCTTAGGCGTATACTGATGCCTGATAGTTGGGTAGGGTGGCCCCTCCGTAAAGATTATGTCGTACCCAACTTCTATGAATTACAGGATGCCTATTAATTCGCATGAAAATGAAGAATAAATTTACCCCACCTGACTATTTATCTCCCAATCCGTTCCGCTTCTCAAAACTGTTTATGGCTAGAAGGCGGAGTTCCCAGACGCAGGCGGCCAACCAGTTATTGAGCCCAGTTTTCAAGATACTTTTTGGCTAGCTTCTTCGCGGTTGGTTAGTTTTACGCGAAGCTGTAACTAGATTTGGTCTATCCCTATAGACCATTTATATTTTATATTTTATATGCCAAGAACCAGAATTGAACTGGTGACACGGGGATTTTCAGTCCCCTGCTCTACCAACTGAGCTATCTCGGCCACCTTATTTAGGGATATAAGTTAACTAGAAGTCAATTAAGTATATTTCTCAACCTTAGTCTTTTTTTTTTACCTAGTTAAACCGCTGATCTCACTTTTATCCATATGTTTGATACAATATTCCTTGTAGGAACTAAAGTATAGAGAGGGGGGGTCTAGATCGAGCCATTCATGCATATTAGAAGTATGAATGGCTCACTTGCAAACTGTTTTCAAAGGAACAGACAAACAAAATTAAGGTGTCTTACATACCTTGCTTCCAACTAAATTATGCGGATTCACACAGCCTGAAATAGGCTAACCGATGTGATATAGCCTCCTTGGGGATAGAGGGAGTCGAACCCTCACGGTCCTGTGAAACCAACGGATTTTCGTTCTACTGCGACTTGCGTCGCTACTTATTCTTTACCTCCATTAATATACTATTAAGTCCGCGGAACAGGACTCTACCTCCATTCACGAGAGTATTGCTTTTTGTTACCGACTCGCTTATTTAAGCGTTTTCGTCGAAATGAAGTGAGATCCTGCAACAGATGAGATGGAAATATCTAGATTGGCAGTAGTAGGGAGAGTCTATCTAGTGCTTCACCACGTAGTAGAAGAAATTTAAGCAGTAGGAGAAATTATCTGATTTTGTGACTGAATGCTGGCCTTAAACCGAAGGGTATGGGTCCAAGTTCAAACGAGGAAAAGCAAAATTTTCTCTCTTTACCAAAATTTTCTCTCTTTACTAAGTCTCGATCTTATACGCCATACCTCATGCAGTTAACCAGTCAAAGCAGTTCCATATTCAGTTCCTTCGGGAACTATTAATTAACAAATTTGACTACCAGCTCGTTGGAATGGCCCCCATCGAGTCTCTGTACCTATCTCGCCTCATCGACCAAAATCTATTTGGGTGATACAAGATTTGGCTCAGGATTGCCTGATAAATGGTCCCAGGTTTCCCTGAATCTGGGGGCTGTCACTTGATATGTCTCCATACTCAGGCTCAATCTACTTGAGTCCGCTGCGTCTACCATTCCGCCATATCCCCACCCTTTAGGCCCCAACGAACTGACAAAAATAAATGGGTAATCGCGTAAACGTAGCTGCGTAAAAATTTTTGGCGCGCTTACACCCAATAATCTGCCTAGTCTAGATTGACGACATTTTATCCATACATTTTCTTTGTGTCTAGCTTTTCAAGAAGCAAGAGAAAGAAACAACTTTTTGCTGCTACACTTACTCCTATTACTAAAATTAGTAAGTGTAAATATAATTATCAAGTGTAATAAAGCGTGTAATTCGACTTGTCAGTCGCAAGTTAATTGCTTCTAAAAAGCTGATTTTACGTCATAAAAGTATATTTATACTTATATTTATACTAATAGTAAGTATATATGAATGCACTATTTGAAGCAATACATTCGTCGATCGGTTTGATTTTTTTGCTAAAATTTTTATGTAAATGGATATGCTATAACGTCTTCATCTGGCACTATGAATTGCTGCCAATCTTTGCCTACCCCGCCTCTACCTCTTCTTTAATTGCTGATAACAAGTTGAATACTCGTTAGTTCCTATTCATATGTTATGATTGTCACAGATATCAATTTCGACTGATTTCTAGTTTACTTGCCAACATGGCGGACGATAAGCAGTAGTAGGTAGTATCCCCGTGCTGATCCCATAAGTTTTTTCTACAACAATAATATGTTTACAGAGAAGGAGTTTTCACGTCTCGATACCGAGGACCTCGTTTGAAATTGATACGTCGTCTAAAGAATTTACCGGGGTTTACGGGTAAGAGTGAGACACCCAACGTGAAAGAATTTCGAGTTGCTGCTGATCAATCAGCTTCGAGGAAAATTTCTCAATTTTGCGTGCGTCTGGAGGCCAAACAAAGATTACGTTTCAATTACGGATTGACGGAACGCTAACTACTAAAATACGTACGTATCGCTAGAAAAGCTAGGGGTTCAACGGGACAAGTACCACTGCAACTACTTGAGATGCGTCTAGATAATGTTATTTTTCACTTAGGTATGGCTTCCACAATTCCCGCCGCTAGACAGTTAGTTAGTCACAGACATATTTTAGTTAACAATCGCATTGTAGATATACCAAGTTATCGCCGTAAGCCGAGAGATATTACCACTACTCGAAATCGACCAACTGCCTATAATGCACCTAAGGGTAAGTTTCCCGGAGGAGACAACGTGCCGGATCACTTGGCCGTCTCCCTATCGGAAGGCGGCAGGCTAACAGGATTGGTGAATCGTGTTGCCAATCGAGAATCCGTGAATTTGAATATAAATGAATTGTTAGTTGTTGAGTATTACTCTCGCAAAGCTTAGTGATCATTTACTAAATCATCAATTTAATAAGATAAATTAGAGGTCTATACAATAGAAACCTAAGCGACGGACTTGAGATACTGATATTTAATAAGCAGATTACTTAGGAAATGGTGGAAGTTTATCGGTCTAGCTTGTTTACTTTTCGAAGCAGAAGTTAGAGCATAGTTTTTATAATTTATATAAAAATATCCCATTTCTGATCAAATTAATTTGGTACATGATGAAGTATCTGAATTAACTGCCTACGTCATTTCAGTTAAATTTTTAATCAACAGAGGGATTACTAATTTTTGATGCTTCTATTGAGATAGCCCTTCGGCTTCTTCGGAGTAGTTGCACGACTTGATTTGAAACCGCGACTCCAGCCGCCCGCCTCGGGTAGGTAAAAATATAAAAAGGAAAGGGAGGGATTTGAACCCTCGGTAGCTGGAAATCTACTTAGCATTTCCGGTGCTACGCCTTAAACCGCTCGGCCACCTTTCCTAGGATTCATCAATTAAACTAATTGACATATTTTAGGGATTTAGGCAGTGAAGTGGCAAGTGATTCGTCGGTAAGAGTTGAAAAAACGCTTCATTGACATACAAATTGAACAAGATAAAAACATTCAACGCGACTTGTCACTTCTTCTTTTCCATAGTATCGTCTAACGTGTTGCCTAAGTATACTTCTTCTCTGCAATTTCAATTAATGTACTAGTAACAAGTGCAGTGCAAAAAAAAAACAAGGAGTCAAAATTGACTATGCCTAGATCTCAGAGAAATGATAATTTTATTGACAAAACTTCCACAATTCTAGCGGATATTTTGTTGCAAATCCTACCTACAACTAAGAGAGAAAGGGAAGCTTCTACATATTACAGGGATGGTGCGATTCGATGAGGCAAGCAATTTTATTCAAAAAAAATTGAAAAGGAAAAGTTATAGCTTCGACGAGCCCACATTTTGGAGAGGTGTGTTTTGACTGCCGAACGAACGAACCCTTCGGTCGCGTATCCACGATTGATGCAGCCTCGGAAGCTACGGTTCCTACTTCCCTTGGGCTTTGATATCAAGTAAGCAAGAGGTTAAATCCATAATTTGATGTGTAATACATGGTTATTTCATGAGTAAGCAAGAGGAGGGAGCGGACACTACACGTAGAAATCGGCAATACAAAATCTTCGAAATTGTCTGGTTTTGGGAGATATCGCCTATTTCTGATAACTCCGAAGTTGCGGTAACGACCAGTAGCGATTGGGGTGGCAAACGTCCATCCCGTTTGCAGCTCGGATACCCCTAGAATCATCGGAGATTGCTGAAGTGAATGACCCCTCGAAAAACGAAACGTTGGGAACGAATAAATAGCCAAGGGATTTATTGTTACTGCTGTTACCGCAGCAAAATGACGCAACCGCCTCAAGAAAATCCTTTGCGAGAAGGATGGTTAGGCACCAGTCTCGTGAAGCACTAACCCCCGTTTAAGTTCAAATTAATAGTGGAAATAATTAGGTAATTTCAAGTGATACTTTTTTTTTTGCAAATCTAGCGGGAGGAGCCGTATGAGTTGAGAACCTCACGTACGGTTCCGAAGCGGGGCTTTTTCATATAAGCAACCGTAACGGATGTCGGCCCAATCTGAAGGAGAATATGCAGAAGCTTCATGAAGCTATTACAAAGCCATGCGTCTAGAGGTTGACTCTTACGACCGAAGTTACATACTTTATAATATAGGCCTCACTCATACAAGTAACGGAAAACATGCAGTAGCTTTGGAATACTACTTTCAAGCACCGGAGCGAAATTCTTCCCCGCCACAAGCTTTTAACAATATGGCTGCGATCTGTCACTACGTGCGACTACCTGTGCTTCAGGATTCTGCGGTTTATACATACCCAACCAACGGAAAAGGTTTCCCCCAAGCATACTTCCAAACGGGAGCCGCCTAGAGCTGCGGGATTCGACCTCTTTCAAAATAATCCAGGTTTGAAATAGGAAGGTAACCTAACTGTCTCATGGATAACTGATTGAATCAAAGAATAAAGCATCGCAAAGATTCGTCATTGAAAATCTGGGTCGATACAATGAAATTGGTCCATCGAAGAAGTTATACAATTTGTCTCTGTAGTAGAGACGATTGAGAAGATAAATAAGTAACGGACCACGGTGTAGTATAAAATCCCAAAAGAAAGATTTTTCTAATAAAAAAGAAATCCACTTTGAGGTGAGGTAGTTAGTGCCGAGGGAAGTTTTTACTCCCCCTCCTGTTTTTTTAATTGGGAGTACGGAGAAAATTTTATCCAAGACGGGTGAAATCAGAAACCTGACTATTCTTAGTTCTTCCGAAGTTCGGGCGCAACCCCTACTTCTTGGTTGGGGAACGAGAAGCCGGCGACGGAGTTATCCGAGCCGTATGAGGCGGGAAACCCCCAAGTTCGGTTCCAAAGGAGGGGGTTGGAAAATAACCACCCATTCTGATCGAGGAGAACAGGCCATTAACCAAGGAAATTTAGAAATTTCGGAAGCTTGGTTTGACCAAGCTGCCGAGTATTGGAAACAGGCGGTGGCACCTTCCCCCGGTAATTACACTGAGGCACAGAATCGGTTAAAAATTACGGGACGCTCTTCTTCGTTTAATTAATTAGTGAAGGGGGGGGGGGGGTGACGCAGTGCGAAACAAGAAGGTTAACAAATAGAGTTGATAAATGGAAATTTCTGCTTGGCATAAATCTTGCTGCCCCCCCCCCCCTATTGAATGGGGGATCAATCTTATCAAGTCCATTAGGCACTACTTGATCGTGTAATAATGCCATCAAAAGCCTACCCTGCATAACTTCTTTATCTTCATAGTAGCTGCTCGAGTTTTAAACTCAACGGAAAAGAGAGTAGATTACTACATGTTGGTAGTAGATTACTACATGCTGATAGAAATTCTAGTTCTTGGAAGTTTCGTATCTTTCGTTGGTAGGTTGTTGCTATCCCTTGCCCAAAAAGAGGAGAGTCCCGATGACTATTCGTTCGCCAGAACCAGAAGTCAAGATTATGGTGGAGAAGGATCCCGTAAAAACCTCTTTTGAGAAATGGGCCCAACCCGGACATTTTTCAAGAAATTTGGCAAAGGGTCCCAGTACCACCACATGGATTTGGAACCTACATGCTGATGCCCACGATTTTGACAGCCACACCAATGATTTGGAGGATATATCCCGCAAAATATTCGGTGCTCATTTCGGTCAGCTAGCCATTATTCTCATTTGGTTGAGCGGCATGTACTTTCACGGGGCCCGTTTCTCCAATTATGAGGCGTGGCTTAATGATCCTACTCGTGTGAAACCTAGTGCCCAGGTTGTTTGGCCAATAGTGGGTCAAGAGATACTCAACGGAGATGTAGGTGGAGGATTTCAGGGTGTACAGATAACATCTGGATTTTTTCAACTTTGGCGAGCTTCTGGAATAACTAATGAATTACAGCTATATTGCACAGCCGTGGGTGCTTTAATTTTTGCCGGATTAATGTTTCTTGCCGGTTGGTTTCACTACCACAAAGCTGCCCCAAAACTAGCTTGGTTTCAAAATGTTGAATCAATGCTAAATCACCACTTGGCTGGTCTATTGGGGTTGGGATCTCTAGGGTGGGCAGGACATCAGATACACGTTTCACTGCCAATTAACCAACTATTAGATGCAGGAGTTGATCCCAAAGAAATACCCCTTCCTCACGAATTCATTCTTAGTCGTGATCTTATAGCCCAGGCATATCCGAGTTTTGCAAAGGGGCTGATCCCACTATTTACCCTTGACTGGTCAAAATACTCAGATTTCCTAACTTTCCGTGGAGGGTTGAACCCAGTAACGGGAGGTTTGTGGTTGACTGATACCGTGCATCACCACGTAGCCATTGCTGTTCTTTTTTTGGTAGCTGGTCACATGTACAGAACCAACTGGGGTATCGGGCATAGCACAAAAGAAATCTTGGAAGCTCATAAAGGCCCTTTCACGGGTGAAGGTCACAAAGGTCTCTACGAAATTCTAACGAGTTCATGGCATGCTCAACTAGCAATCAATCTTGCCATGCTAGGTTCTTTGACAATTATTGTATCCCACCACATGTATGCGATGCCCCCGTATCCTTACTTGGCAACTGATTATGCCACACAACTTTCCTTGTTTACACATCATATGTGGATAGGAGGGTTCTTAGTAGTTGGTGCAGCTGCACACGCGGCTATTTTTATGGTAAGAGATTACGATCCAACTACTCAGTACAACAACCTGTTAGACCGCGTCATTCGGCACCGCGATGCGATAATTTCACATCTCAATTGGGTCTGCATCTTCTTAGGTTTCCACAGCTTCGGTTTGTACATCCACAACGATACAATGAGTGCCTTAGGGCGCCCTCAAGATATGTTTTCGGATACCGCCATTCAATTACAACCGATATTTGCTCAGTGGGTGCAGAATATTCACGCCTTGGCTCCCGGATCAACCGCACCTAATGCAGCATCGGGTACGAGCTTAAGCTGGGGTGGTGGCGACTTAGTCGCCGTAGCCGGCAAAGTTGCTATGGCCCCAATTCCATTAGGTACCGCAGATTTTTTGGTACACCACATCCACGCATTCACGATTCATGTTACTGTATTAATATTATTGAAAGGTGTCTTATTTGCACGTAGCTCTCGACTAATACCCGACAAAGCAAATCTTGGTTTTCGTTTTCCCTGTGACGGCCCCGGCAGAGGAGGCACCTGCCAAGTATCTGCCTGGGATCACGTTTTCCTAGGGTTATTCTGGATGTACAACTCAGTTTCAGTAGTTATATTTCACTTTAGCTGGAAGATGCAATCCGATGTTTGGGGCAGTATAAGCGAACAGGGGGTGGTAAACCACATTACTGGGGGAAACTTCGCACAAAGTTCAACAACGATTAATGGATGGTTGCGAGATTTTCTATGGGCACAGGCCTCCCAAGTCATTCAATCATATGGTTCCTCGTTATCCGCGTACGGTCTTCTATTCCTGGGGGCTCACTTTGTTTGGGCTTTCAGTCTGATGTTTCTATTTAGTGGGCGTGGATACTGGCAAGAACTTATCGAATCCATCGTTTGGGCTCATAATAAGTTAAAAGTGGCTCCCGTTACCCAACCTAGGGCTCTGAGTATTATACAGGGACGTGCCGTGGGGGTAACTCACTACCTTCTGGGTGGAATCGCCACGACGTGGGCGTTCTTCCTGGCAAGAATCATTGCAGTGGGATAATGGCTAGGAGGATTTGAGAAACATCATGGCATCAAGATTTCCACAGTTCAGCCGGGGTCTATCCCAAGACCCGACTACTCGTCGTATCTGGTTTGGTATAGCCACTGCCCACGACTTCGAGAGTCATGACGACACTACCGAGGAACGTCTCTACCAAAAAATATTTGCATCTCACTCTGGTCAATTAGCTATCATCTTTCTCTGGACCTCTGGGAATTTGTTCCACGTGGCTTGGCAGGGCAATTTCGAAGCATGGGTACGGGACCCATTACATGTGCGACCAATTGCTCACGCTATTTGGGATCCTCATTTTGGTCAACCAGCTGTCGAAGCCTACACTCGAGGAGGGGCTACGGGTCCGGTCAACATTGCTTACTCCGGTGTGTATCAGTGGTGGTACACTATTGGTCTACGCAATAACCAAGATCTCTATGCCGGAGCTATCTTTCTACTAGCTATTTCTGCTTCGTTCCTACTAGCTGGCTGGTTACATCTGCAGCCTAGATGGAAACCAAGCATCTCTTGGTTTAAAAATGCAGAATCTCGGCTCAATCACCACCTTTCGGGACTTTTCGGGGTGAGTTCTTTGGCTTGGTCAGGACATCTAGTCCATGTAGCTATTCCCGAAGCGAGGGGCGGACATGTCAGATGGGCTAATTTATTGACTGCCACCCCACATCCTCAAGGATTGGGACCGTTCTTTTCGGGTCAGTGGAGTGTTTATGCGCAAAATCCCGACTCGAGTAGCCATTTGTTTGATAGCACCCAAGGGGCGGGAACAGCTATTCCAACCTTTCTGGGCGGATTTCACCCACAGACTCAAAGTTTGTGGCTAACTGATATTGCTCATCACCACCTAGCCATTGCCGTTGTGTTTATAATTGCCGGCCACACGTACAGGACTAACTCTGGTATTGGACACAGCATGAAAGAGATTCTGGAAGCTCATATCCCTCCGGGAGGTAAATTGGGCCGTGGACACAAAGGACTTTACGATGCGGTCAATAATTCTCTCCATTTTCAACTTGGGCTCGCTTTAGCTGCTTCAGGGGTCGTCACCTCGTTGGTTGCGCAACACATGTATTCCCTACCCGCCTATGCTTTTATAGCGCAGGATTATACGACTCAAGCCGCGCTATACACTCACCATCAATATATCGCTGGGTTTATCATGGCAGGAGCCTTTGCACACGGAGCTATATTCTTTATTAGGGATTATGATCCAGAACAAAATGAAAATAACGTCTTAGCAAGAATGTTAGAACATAAAGAAGCAATAATAGCTCACTTAAGTTGGGCTAGTTTATTCCTCGGGTTCCACACGCTGGGGCTCTATGTCCATAACGACGTGATGTTAGCCTTCGGGACTCCAGAAAAACAGATTCTCATTGAACCTGTATTTGCTCAATGGATTCAATCTGCTCATGGCAAAACTTCCTATGATTTCGGTGTGCTCCTATCGTCGGCAAGTAGTCCAGCAAGTAATGCTGGTCAAGGCTTGTGGTTACCCGGTTGGTTAGATGCCGTTAATAGCAGCAGCAATTCGTTATTCTTAACGATTGGGCCTGGGGATTTCCTGGTTCACCACGCCATCGCTTTGGGCTTACATACGACTACATCAATTTTAGTGAAAGGCGCATTAGACGCCCGCGGTTCTAAGTTGATGCCAGATAAAAAAGAATTTGGCTACAGCTTCCCTTGCGACGGCCCCGGCCGAGGCGGCACCTGCGATATCTCAGCTTGGGATGCCTTTTATTTAGCCGTTTTCTGGATGCTAAACACCATCGGATGGGTCACCTTCTACTGGCACTGGAAACACATCACCTTGTGGCAGGGGAATGCTGCTCAATTTAACGAATCTTCTACGTATTTAATGGGGTGGTTAAGAGATTACCTATGGTTGAACTCATCGCAACTTATTAATGGTTATAACCCCTTCGGTATGAACAGTTTATCCGTATGGGCATGGATGTTCCTGTTTGGACATCTCGTGTGGGCTATTGGATTTATGTTTCCAATTTCTTGGCGCGGTTACTGGCAAGAACTCATCGAAACTCTAGCTTGGGCCCACGAACGAACACCCCTAGCAAACGTAATACGCTGGAGAGATAAGCCGGTTGCCCTATCCATCGTTCAAGCAAGACTGGTGGGACTAGCACACCTCCCTGTGGGTTACATATTTACCTACGCAGCTTTTCCAATAGCATCTACATCAGGCAAATTTGGCTAATTTTTCTTTTGTTGAATACCAAATTGTCTACTTCTGCGTCAATTTCAATTTCACCCTTCTATTATTTGATTTTCTACACCCGAGCTGATTTCGAGACTAGCTATCCCTCTCCGAATAGTTAAAAGTAGATGTTTACTCCTCCCTTTCTAGTTATTGATTAATAAATTTTTGGTTGCGAGTTCAATCTGTTTTGGAGTAATAATCCAAGTCTGCTTACCGATTCATAAATTATGGCAAAGAAAAGTCTCATTGAGAAAGAGAAAAAAAAAAAAAATTAGTGGAGAGATATGGCGCCACTCGCCAATCTTTGAAAAGGCAAATTAAAAGTAGTTTGTTAATTCAGGATAAGCTAACTATTTCCAAGAGATTGCAATCTTTACCGCGTAATAGTGCGCCTGTTCGTCTCCGTAACCGGTGTTCCCTAACCGGACGACCCAGATCAAATTACCGAGACTTCGGCTTCTCCAGACACGTACTTCGCGAAATGGCACACACTTGTGTTCTTCCTGGGGTATCGAAGTCGAGTTGGTAGAAAAGTTTTTCCACATTTGTTTAATAAATGATGTTTAGTTTTACGAGTTAGATAGTTCTTTCCACATATATTCAATGTAATTATTTGAGAGACGTATAATAATTACATTGAAGGCATCAACTAAGCGGGGTAGAGCAGCTTGGTAGCTCGCAAGGCTCATAACCTTGAGGTCGCAGGTTCAAATCCTGTCTCCGCAAAGTAAATCATTAACTGTTTATCTATCTTGGTAAAGTAGTCTGATGTCTGGTTTTCGCCGTGAGATCAAACTAATTGATCTTTCATTTTCGGCGATGGATCAGATGTGTATTTTTATTTTCAGAGCCAAGATTGGGAAACTTCAAGTTTTTCTACCAATTATTAGTTAATTTGGGATTACTTGACATCACGCGACGGGATAAAAATTACCTAATTATTATCTCTTCTCATTTTCACTTCATTTCCTGAGCTTCTTTGTTCAATGATACCTGAACCTATTTATCTGTCTATGACAACCTAGAGTTCTAGGTTTACACCTAGATGTAAATGTCTATATAAATGTGTAATTCAGGAACATATCTACTTCTTTCTCTAGATCAGAACCAGTCTCCTCTGTTTCAAAAAGTTACAATATTGCATATTGCAAGAGAAGAAGCAGAGACAGAAACGGTGCAAAAATTAGTCGTGTGCCCAATAAAACTTGACGCAAAATTATTTTCTTTCCGGTCTGAAGCCCCTTTAACTCAGCGGTAGAGTGACGCCATGGTAAGGCGTAAGTCGTCGGTTCAAATCCGACAAGGGGCTAACCAAAAAGCTATACAAAATCCAAAGATCGAGCTACCTCAGCTTTGCAAAGACGCCCGGGTCCGCATAGTCATAGTCTCAACACGGGGAGGATTTGTATTTCCCACTACTTTTAATGAGATAAAATTACAATTTTGTAAAAACATAATTTGGTGCGAAGTTGAAACTAATCGCCCCAACTTAAATTTATTACTAAAATTGTTTTATATTCTGTTGCGACTTCCGTATTAAATTTTTTTGTTACATCGGATGAAATATCGCCCCTTATAATACGAGAAAAAATCCAAGTGGATATAATGTCTAATGCTGGAACCTTTTTTGTTACTCTTACCTTGGAAGTTGAATATTAATTCCCAATATCGATGTATATATATCTATATATATATATTTTAACTTAGTTGATGAAAAAGAGGGAAAATTACATGCCAAACTTTCTCCTGCTTATGTAGACAATTTTCTGCACCTAGCAAGAGTTATTCGAGTCTGTAGCACCCTTATTTATAATATCCCACAATGAGATACTTAAAAACTATTTTGCGGGTGGGGTTTGAAACAAGAAGTGAGTAACTTCATTCAACGTTGAATTTTCTGGCATATCCTTTGCTCGGAGTTAAACTGCGACATGCGGCTAGCCATTTTCACTATGTGGGGCCGAAGAAAAAGGCTTCCAATTTTTAGCGGAGATTGGTAAAATAGGTACCAAAATAATTTCAAACGGGGGATGAATACTACCCACATATATACATATATTAGAGATATATGTAGGTAAGTTCTTCACACCGCTTTAGTATTTCTTCTGCTAAAGATTCGTGGAAACGACTTTGCCTTCCATGAAACGACTTCACCTTCCGTTGGGATTCCCGAAGTACCTCCAATGCAGCTGAGCAGTTCACGAAATCTCGGAAGAAAAGAAAGGTCTACCCACTGCTCGAAGAACTACGTCACAAACAGGATTAAATCGGGATCAAGTAAATAGCAAGGAAAAGATGTCCAAGATTGAAAATTACGTGAAAAGTAATGAATGATAAAAAATCGATGGAACAAAGCAAGCGGATGGACAAAAAGAACAGAAAAAAGAAAAGAAAGGATAAAACTAGATTAGAAGCAAGGCAAAGAAATGATAGAGGTAGCGGGAAATTTTAACCCCGCGGCTGAGGTTGAAGCATCTACCAGTCTCATTTTTTCTATAACAATTGCTGGTAATATGCTGCCTTGATAAATGACTTGTCAGATGGACCGATGTTGTAGCGACTCAGTCTTATCTCACCGCGAAGGTACGGAACTATACCGGGTCGCGGATTAAGAGAAGAAAAAATAGGGGAACCCAGAAATGGTTCGAGGATCTGAGTGAGGAAATGACTATGACAATTGCCATTGGAAAATCTTCCAAAGAGCCGAAAGATTTATTTGATAGTATGGACGACTGGCTCAGGAGAGATCGTTTCGTCTTCGTGGGTTGGTCTGGCTTGCTATTGTTTCCTACCGCTTATTTTGCTTTGGGCGGTTGGTTCACGGGTACAACCTTCGTCACTTCATGGTACACCCACGGATTAGCTAGTTCTTACTTGGAAGGATGCAACTTTCTGACTGCTGCTGTCTCTACTCCTGCTAACAGTTTGGCTCACTCCTTGCTTCTTTTGTGGGGCCCTGAAGCGCAGGGAGATTTCACCCGTTGGTGCCAATTGGGGGGGTTATGGACCTTCGTCGCTCTACACGGCTCTTTTGCTCTGATAGGTTTTATGTTACGCCAATTCGAACTTGCGAGGTCCGTACAATTACGTCCCTACAACGCAATAGCTTTCTCCGCTCCAATTGCAGTTTTTGTCTCCGTATTTTTGGTTTACCCCTTGGGGCAATCCGGTTGGTTCTTCGCACCCAGTTTCGGAGTAGCTGCCACCTCCCGATTCATCTTATCTTTTCAAGGTTTTCATAATTGGACTCTGAATCCATTTCATATGATGGGGGTTGCGGGAGTCCTCGGCGCAGCCCTCTTATGCGCCATCCACGGCGCTACAGTTGAAAATACTCTATTTGAAGACGGTGATGGAGCAAACACATTCCGTGCGTTCAATCCAACTCAGTCCGAAGAGACTTATTCAATGGTAACTGCGAATCGCTTCTGGTCCCAAATATTCGGCGTTGCTTTCTCCAACAAACGTTGGTTACACTTCTTTATGTTATTCGTGCCAGTGACAGGTTTATGGATGAGTGCTATTGGAGTAGTTGGTCTCGCCCTGAATTTACGTGCGTACGACTTTGTCTCCCAAGAAATTCGCGCAGCAGAAGATCCCGAGTTTGAAACTTTTTATACAAAGAATATCTTACTAAACGAGGGTATCCGTGCCTGGATGGCAGCTCAGGATCAGCCCCATGAAAACCTTGTATTTCCCGAGGAGGTTTTACCCCGTGGAAACGCTCTTTAATGGAACCCTCTCGCTGGGTGGCCGCGATCAGGAAACCACAGGTTTCGCTTGGTGGGCTGGCAACGCCCGACTAATTAACCTGTCTGGTAAATTGCTTGGTGCTCATGTAGCTCACGCTGGCCTGATTGTATTTTGGGCCGGAGCTATGAATTTGTTCGAAGTGGCTCACTTCGTATCAGAAAAGCCAATGTATGAGCAGGGATTAATTTTACTTCCCCATCTGGCCACTTTGGGTTGGGGGGTGGGTCCTGGGGGGGAGGTATCTGACACCTTTCCTTACTTTGTTTCCGGAGTGCTCCATTTGATTTCCTCCGCAGTTTTGGGATTCGGGGGTATATACCATGCTCTGATCGGACCTGAAACTTTGGAGGAATCCTTTCCCTTTTTTGGTTATACTTGGAAAGATAAAAACAAGATGACCACAATTCTCGGTATTCATTTAATACTACTAAGTCTTGGAGCTTTTCTCCTAGTTTTCAAAGCACTCTATTTTGGAGGGTTGTACGATACATGGGCACCCGGGGGCGGGGATGTGAGAGAGGTCACAAATCTCACCCTAAGTCCTAGTATTATCTTTGGCTACCTACTGAAATCTCCTTTTGGGGGAGAAGGGTGGATCGCTAGCGTGGATAATCTGGAAGATATAATCGGGGGACATGTATGGCTAGGATCCATTTGTCTCTTCGGTGGAATTTGGCACATATTGACGAAACCGTCTGCCTGGGCTCGTAGAGCTCTCGTATGGTCCGGGGAAGCTTACTTATCCTACAGTTTGGGAGCCCTTGCCATTTTTGGCTTTACTGCCTGCTGTTTCGTCTGGTTCAATAACACAGCATATCCCAGTGAATTTTATGGTCCCACCGGTCCGGAAGCTTCTCAGGCTCAAGCTTTTACTTTTCTTGTGAGGGACCAGCGTCTCGGTGCCAACGTAGGTTCTGCCCAGGGACCTACTGGGTTAGGCAAATACCTGATGCGTTCCCCCACGGGAGAAATTATTTTCGGAGGCGAAACCATGCGTTTCTGGGATCTTCGTGCCCCTTGGTTGGAGCCCCTAAGAGGTCCCAACGGTTTAGACCTTGGTAAGTTGAAAAGGGATATCCAACCGTGGCAGGAGCGACGATCCGCGGAGTATATGACTCACGCCCCCCTGGGTTCCCTAAACTCTGTAGGTGGAGTAGCTACCGAGATCAACGCCGTGAACTACGTATCTCCTCGGAGTTGGTTAGCAACCTCCCACTTCGTTTTGGGATTCTTCTTTTTCGTGGGTCATTTATGGCATGCGGGTAGGGCTCGCGCAGCCGCAGCCGGGTTTGAAAAAGGAATTGACCGCGATACTGAACCCGTTCTTTCTATGACACCCCTAAATTAAAATTTGAAAACATATGTTGAGATGATTATGAAAAAGCGGGAATTCCCGCTTCCCTCTTTTTGCTAACAAACCTATAATAAGTCTACACCTTCGAATCAGTGCCAGACTCATTACATCGGGTAATAAAATTCTATCCATCTAGAAATAGATGGATAGAATTTTATTACCCGACGACGGATGAAGCCAAAGTATATCCAACGTAAGAATATTACAAAAAGAGAGTCATGAGGTCGTAAGACTAGTAGTAACTGTCGCCCTTTCTGGGTAATATTTCCCAATAAAAATAGTAGGAGAGAGAGGGATTCGAACCCTCGATGGTATTTTATCACCATGCCAGTTTTCAAGACTGGAGCCTTAAACCGCTCGACCATCTCTCCCGGCTAAGCTTGTTTTTCACCCGATATTTGGGGGTATCAATCACGTCTTCTCGACACTTTTGAAAATGAATAGGAAGGTGTCCGACATCTACCTATCTACAAATTTTGATAGATATTTTTCCATCAAATTATCTTTATATCTTTATATTGCGAAAGATGCGGAGTAGAGATAATTCCGATCGTAGAGTCGTTACAGATAATCATCCCGAATGTCAGAATTCAATAATTATTACTCAACAAGAAACTTGTGAAATTTGAGGCAGAGCAAGGGGAGGTATCTTCGACCCGCCAGCAAAGTAAGTCATGGCGATAAAGGGTTCCGCCGGATGAGGATTGGATGGTACGAATAATCTATTTCTTATGTGGAAAGAAATCATAATTATGACAATCGCGTTCCAATTGGCTTTATTTGGTTTGATTGCCATCTCATTCCTACTAGTTGTAGGTGTTCCCGTCGCGTTTGCATCTCCCGGCGGATGGTCCGGCAACAAGAGTATTGTCTTCTCGGGGGCTTCGTTATGGATTGGACCAGTTTTTCCGGTAGGTATACCCAACTCTTTCATTTCTTGAAATTTTGTTGTTTTGGTTCCTCCTCTCGTAATTCACCGTTACGGGTGGAGACACCAATTCGAGTGAATTTTCATCCCTAAAATAAAGAGGCTACAGCTACAATGGCGAAGTTAACTTCAACTCATGAGCGATTAAATAAATCGGGACCTCAATAAATTTATCTTCTTTTTTCACATATAAACTAGATACGTACGCAACTTCTCAAAGTAAGAAGAACTCATTACAGCGTTAAAATGAAGTAACAGATTATGCGGATATAGTTGAATGGTAAAATATCTCCTTGCCAAGGAGATGGCGCGGGTTCGATTCCCGCTATCCGCCTGTTCCGCCTGTATTATGGAAAACAAGTAGGTTGTGTCATACATACATACATACATATATAGAAATAGGCATGAAAATTTTTATGAAATTCTTTCATTCTTTTAATTAAGAAGAAGATAATTAAAAAGAAGAGAAGCAGGTAGTAAAAAAAAACGAATAAGGAAATAACTCTCATTTAAACAGAGAATGAGATATTAAAAACCGATTGGAAGAGAAGGTCAATTCAATTTTCACCATTTCAAAATTTCGAATTTTCCTATTTGTTTGAGTGGACTGAAATATTAAGATGAGGTAATTTCGTCGAAGTAGCCCTTTCGTTAGCAAATGTCTGTCATAGTTGATATGCGGGTGGGGGCGGCTCAGTTAGGGCCAGCCACTTGCTAATTTTCCCGATGGATAGTATACTTAACCACTAATATAAGTGCTAAACGTGGACACCATACCTGTAGATGGGCTATTTAACATCAAACTGACTAAATTGGATCGGTGTTTTCCTATGCCTCCGGATCGACGTTGTTTACTAGCAGCTACCAAAGCAGTTACCTGAGGGCGATATAGTCAAGCGGTAAGACGTAGGACTGCAAATCCTTAATTCCCCAGTTCGAATCTGGGTGTCGCCTAGCAACAAGACCTCTCTGTATCTGTATATGAGAACGAAAAGTTGAATCTATCCAGTTTATCTGGATTTATTAATTTAGATAGTTTCACCGGGGATTGTTTGTTGCGCTCAAATCGGATACAGGTTGAGGTGCTCTATAGCCTGTTATAGCCTATCACATTTCTTGTGTCTCGACGCGTCACGCATAAACAATCCCAATGGAGTATATCATCAATTGGTAACCGAAAAGCCCGAAATTTCAAAGTCCTTGAAAAGGAAAACGTAAACCGGTACCATTGAAAAAGAAGAAGCATTTCCGCAAACAGAGCCTCTTTTGCTACTGGCGTATCCTATTGCGTCTGCTTCTCGCTGGCTACACGCTTCAAGCTTCTTCGAGCTTTGTCTTGTATTATATTTGGACTTACAAATAATTAATAATTAGTGGAAATTGATCGAGTAAATAGATAGGAATTACAACTACGGACTTAGTTACTACAGCTTGGGCTGCCCCGACGGTGACTTTTACATTTTCTCTTTCACTTGTAGTTCGGGGAAGAAGTGGGTTGTAACGGGTTAACGGGGTCTGGCCCCTAGTAGTCTAATTCGGGGGAGACGCGGCGTCGCGGCGAGGACGCCAATTTGTGCTTCCCCCATCCCAAATTTTGTTTTTGGGATAAGAAAGCGCAGCCGCGTACAGGGGACGTCGGTTGATTTTGCTAATAACCCAACATATCTGGCCTATGATGTTGTTGCCCCCCCCCCGATTTACACCATTCATTGGTGATAATTCAGACCCTAAAAAAAAAAGGGGGGGGGGGGGGGGTTGTACACCCCCCCGGTGCCGGGTGCCGCGTGGTGGCCCCCCCCCAAGAGTTTTTTGGGCTAACCCACCCCCCCCCCCCCCCCCCCCCCCCCGCCCCCCCCCCCCCCCCCCCCCCCCCCCCCCCCCCCCCCCCCCCCCCCGGGGGGGGGGGGGGGGGGGTTGTCCAGCCACGCGGTGCCGTGTGCCGCGTGATCGCCCCCCCCCATGCTATTTTTGGGCTACCTCGCAACTGCAACTTAATGTAACAGACTGCACCTACATGGGGAAGTTACATGACTAGATGAAAATCAAATTAAAAAACAATTGGCAGGTCAGTTATTTAAGGGGACTGGCGGGCACAGCCTCCGGGGTCGGTTGAATCATCTCCACGCGGCGGCGTCCCTTTCTTTCCCCCTTCCTTCCCGGGGTCGCGATGCAGCCTTTCCTACTGGATTTATTTATCTATCTTGCCCCCGCCTGTGGCGTAGTCATTGCTACCCATTAAGTTTAGAAATTTCTTGACATTAGGTCGGGGAGAAGATTACCCAACTATTTTAGTTTTAGTTAAATCAATAATTTTTACCTGTTTATTTTCCATTCAATGTACCATAGTTTGATGGATACATCGCAGACATAACTACACAGATATTTATATGATATACATATAGATATATCTCTTAGATATATATTTTTCTTCGTTTCACTTCAGAAATTGAAGTGACAATTTGGATTAATTTAGTAATTTGACAGACTGACTTCTTTGCTACTACCGGGTAAAAACTACCCTGGTTGTTGCTACCCCATTCCTTGGTTAATTCAAACTTTCATTGTTCCTTAATTGTTCTTTAGTTGTTTTGTCTGATGTGACGAATGTGCCCGGAATGAAAAACAGGGAGTGAATACAAACCCGCGCCACACTTGGGCATATACTTCTGTCTCGGATACCTCACTTCGTTTGGTTTGTTTAGGTTGAATCATCCTATGGAAAGAAGTATACCAAGAGGTATATTCAAATGCTCCAACCAAATACATAATAAATATTAGTCATTGGGTAAAAACGAGATTTGCAAGAAGTAGGAGTAATTCTATGAGAAATAAAAATTGATAGATCACTCTTTTGATCTATCAATTTTGGGCAATTCCATTCGGGAATAATGCGTGATACGCCAGAAGAAAAAGCAGTATAGAAACGCATAGATTCTGACTGACAGGAAGAGACTAATCAAGAAAGGGCGCTAAGTTGGGGGTACGTTGCTACCAACAACTGGCTAGTGCAAAATTGTTGCACGGAACGAGAGTAACAGCTTAATCACTCGATTTTACGAATGAGGAGTAAACGGTGCCCCCTTCTTTTCCTCCTCTTAGTTGCTCTTGATTACGAAAATTTATTAACCAATTGGTAACCAACTTAATTTACCGATTATTAGTTATTCTGTGCAGCTGTTTGAATGTAAAGAATAAGTAAAAAAGCTGTCGGGATCAGAATAAAAAGTGCGGTGGCTACAAATGCGACAATATTTACTTCCATATCGGTAGTTCAAATCATCAATTGAGAAATAGCTCGAGCGGTTTCACTGGAAAAAACTCTCGGACTTTATTGTGAAGCATCTATTTTTAATTTAGTCGGGTCGACCGAATCTTCATCCTTGGTTAATCAAGTAAAAGAAATCGAAGTTGAATCTTCGATATCGATTACATAGTATATCACGAAATGAAATCTCGAGAATACCTATTATTTTCTATCGCGAAAGATCAGCTTCCTCTCGCCGCCTCCACTTCGGATTAATTGATTAATCGTCATAATTAAGTTACGGTATCTAAATAATAGAAAAAGAATTTGCTCGAATGATTGCGATTAGTTCTACCCCAACTGTAAATTTATTCTTTCATTATCTCCTTGTTAATTTTTTTAGATTGACAGTTTACAGGTAATGAGATTACCTTCTTAAGAGGTAATCGGGCCCCCATCGTCTAGAGGCCTAGGACACCTCCCTTTCACGGAGGCGACGGGGATTCGAATTCCCCTGGGGGTATTAGTCTCCAACTTATGGGTCGATGCTCGAGTGGTTAATGGGGACGGACTGTAAATCCGCCGGCGACGCCTACGCTGGTTCGAATCCAGCTCGACCCAAGTCCGAGGATAGAAATTGAACTGTAAATTAGCACATATCTCGTTGGAGTCCATCGGGATTGACGGGTCTCGAACCCGCAACTTCCGCCTTGACAGGGCGGTGCTCTAACCAATTGAACTACAATCCCAATAATTAGTTTAATTGGAGTTTATGCAGCAATTGCCTCAGAGTCAACGATGAGTCAGCAATCTCTTCTCATTTATCTCAGTAAGTAGCTTCTTTTTGCAGATTTGAACTATTAAACGATTAGCGATATCGAAATTGCTATCGATGGGAAGGATAACCCCCCATATCTTTTTCAAGCTTTCTCTAGTAATCGAAAATTCCGATGTGATATAATTACTAAAACTGCTTCACTGCCATGTATTTCCCGGTTTCCCCTTTCTTTATTGATCAGTATCCAATTTTTGGATACGTAGGTATTCCGACCAATCCTGATAAAAAAGGATTCATCTAATAAGAGTTTATTTAATTAGGTTTATCAAATTTGTATCGGGCAGATGTCTTCTACCTACAGCTCATTGAAATGATTGAATTTGTGGTATAAAAAATTTTTGGTAAGGATAGAGCATCACCTCTTCCGCACCTTCTTGTTTATTTGTTCACATTACTCTTTGAGTAAAAAAACGATTAAAAAAAAATAAGACATAGAATAGATCGGTTGCCTATTTTTCTGAGGTTTGGGATGCAATATCTCACACATAAATAATTGAAAATACGGAAACCTAGTCAATATACTTTGATTAGAGGATGAGTCTCAATTTATCACTTTATTAGGAGGGAATAGAAACATGCCCGTATTACCAGATTTTGCACAAATTCAATTTGAAGGATTTAATCGATTTGTTCATGAAAGATTGCTTGAAGAACTTGAAAATTTTCCGAAAATTGAAGACACAGATAAGGAAGTCGAATTCTGATCTATTAGTGGACAGTACCAATTGACACAACCTTCAGTCGAAGGAAGAGATGCTGCGTATCAATGCATCACATACTCATCCGATCCATATGTACCAGCTTAATTGATTCGTAACGAAGATGGAGTAGTACAAGAAGAAGACGTGCGACTTGGATCTATTCCTTGGATGAATTCTAAAGGTACGTTTATTATCAATGGAATTGCCAGAGTTTCAGTCAATCAAATATTAAGAAGTCCCGGTATTTACTACAACCGAGAATCGGATCAAAAAGGAATTTCCACATATACTAGCACTGTAATTTCGGATTGGGGAGGGAGATTCAAACCAGAAATCGATAGGAAAGATAAAATTTGGGTTCGTATTAGCAAGAAAAAAAAAATATCCCTCTTGATCTTATTAGTAGCTATGGGATTAGGTGAAAAAGATATCTTGCAAAATGTTCGCTACCCAAAAATTTTTTCAAATATGTTGAAAAAACAGGGGGGGGGCCTAAAATCGTCGGAGGATGCTACAGCAGAACTTTACAAACACTTATACTCCGCCGCAGATGCGGATATCTCATTTTCGGAATCTATATTCAAGGAATTATAGAAGAGGTTTTCTCAGCATAGATGTGAGTTAGGGCGGATTGGTCGACGAAACCTAAACATCAAACTAACTCTTGATGTACCTGAAATGGAACATTTATTACTACCTCAAGACGTATTAGCAGCTGCAGATCACTCAATAGAAATAAGTTACGGAATGGGCAACCTCGATGACATAGATCACCTGAAAAATCGACGTGTTCGGTCTGTAGCGGATTCGCTTCAAGAACAATTGAAATTGTCTCTAAACCGTCTGGAGAATTCAATTCGGCAAAATATATCTAGGGCTGCTAGGCGCAAACGCGCGATAACGCCCCGGGGATTAGTGACGCCTGCGCCAGTAATAGCAACTTCCAAAGAGTTTTTCGTATCGCACCCCCTATCACAATTTTTAGACCAAATCAACCCATTATCGGAAATGGTTCATAAACGAAGATTAAGCTCTGTAGGGCCTGGAGGGTTGACGCGGCGAACTGCCAGTTTTCAAGCTAGAGATATTCATTTTAGCCATTATGGACGTATCTGCCCAATCGAAACATCGGAAGGCATGAATGCCGGTCTTATTTCGTCACTAGCTATTCAGGCAGAAGTTAACAATTCCGGATCTTTGCAAAGCCCGTACCTTAAAATTTCGGAATCATCCGAAAAGGAGCGGTTAATTGATTTATCCCCTGCTGAAGATGATTACTGCCGAATAGCAATTGAAAATTCATTGATATCTCAATGGAGAACTAGGGAGGAGGAACCCATACCGGTTCGATATCAGCAAGAATTTCTCAGTGTTCTTTGGGAACAAGTTGATTTCCGAAGCATTCATCCCTTACATTATTTTTCTGTGGGAGCTTCTCTTATTCCATTCATTGAGCATAATGACGCGAACTGCGCCTTGACGGGTTCTACCATGCAACGCCAGGCGGTTCCACTAATTAATCCCGAAAGATGTTTTGTAGGGACTGGGTCAGAAAGTTAAGTAGCCTCAGATTCGGGAAGTGTAGTTGTATCTGAACGAGAAGGATAAATCGGATATATTGATGGCAATAGAATTGAACTATTATCAATCGATGAAGTGCCGGGCAATGATGTAGTTTTACGTATTACAAATAATAAATTAAGGATATATGAACGTTCCAATAGCAATACCTGTATAAATCAAAAGTCTGCGGCTTTGGTGGGAGAATTACCGAAACGCGGAGAAGTGATCGCAGATGGGGCAGCAACCGCTAGGGGGGAATCAGCTCCAGGTCGAAATATTTTAGTAGCCTACATGCCATGGGAAGGATACAACTTCGAAGATGCCGTGTTGATTAGCGAATGCCTAATATACGAAGACATCTCCACATCTTCTCATATTGAAAGACACGAAGTTGAAGTCCGCGTAACAAATCAGGGTGCTGAGAGGGTTACCAAGCAAATCCCTCAATTGGATAGTCATATACTTCGACACCTAGACGATAACGGGCTCGTAGAATCGGGATCTTGGGTAGAGGCCGGAGATGCCTTGGTAGGTAAGTTGACGCCCCAAGAGGGGGCAGATTCGTCACGTGCTCCAGAAGGGAGGTCGTTACAAGCCATTTCCGGTATACAACTAGTTAACGCAAGAGAAAGCTGTCTGAAAGTTCCGGTTGGTGGAAGAGGTCGAGTCACTGACGCCAGGTGGGTCTATCCTGAAGACGATACCTCAAACGATTCGGAAGTTATTCATATTTATATATTGTAAAAACGTAAGATACAAGTAGGTGATAAGATAGCTGGTAGGCATGGAAATAAAGGTATTGCGTCGAAAATATTACCTAGAAAGGATATGCCTTATTTGCAAGATGGTACACCAGTCGATATGATATTAAGTCCTTTAGGAGTACCTTCATGAATGAATGTAGGACAGATTTTCGAATGCCTACTTGGGTTAGCCGGGGAGTTTCCAGAAACTCATTACCGTATAGTACCTTTTGATGAAAGATACGAGCGGGAAGCTTCCAGAAAACTAGTACTTTCAGAACCTCGTAGAGCGGGTGCGAGTACTCACAATCCGTGGTTATTTGAACCCGATCACCCTGGAAAAAGTCGATTGATCGATGGACGAACGGGAGATCCCTTCTCGCAACCTATTACAACAGGAAAGGCCTATATGATGAAATTAATTCATCAGGTCGACGATAAAATTCATGCGCGATCCAGCGGACCTTATGCGCTTGTTACGCAGCAGCCTCTCAAGGGAAGATCCAGACGAGGAGGGCAGCGGGTTGGAGAAATGGAAGTCTGGGCTTTGGAGGGTTTTGGCGTGTCCTACACATCGCAAGAAATGCTTACAATTAAATCAGATCATATTCAGGCTCGTTACAGTGTACTTAGTGCAATTATGACTGGAAAATCTGTTGATAAACCTAATACCGTTCCGGAGTCTTTCCGGTTGCTAGTTCGAGAGTTACGTCGCATGGGTTTAAATCTGGAGCACAATTTTATAATTGAAGAAGATTTGGAGAGGCAGAGCGAAAACATTTGATATCGAATTGAAACTTCTTTCATGAAAAATCAATCAAAACTTTTTCTATTACGATTCATCGAGCTAATTATCAGCAGCTTCAGATTGGATTGGCTTCCCCCGAACAAATTCGTGGTTGGGCTGAGAGGGAGTTACCCAATGGAGACGTCGTCGGGCAAGTCGATTAACCTTACACGTTGCATCACAAAACTCATAAACCAGAGAGAGATGGCTCATTTTGCGAAAGGATACTCGGACCTGTAAGAAGTGGTGTCTGCGCGTGTGGAAACTACCGATCTGTCGATAACGAGGAAGAGTCTTCCAATTTTTGCAAACATTGCGGAGTTGAATTTACCGACTCCCGGGTTCGAAGATATCGAATGGGATATATCAAACTTGCGTGTCCAGTAACCCATGTATGGTTCTTAAAGCGAATTCCTAGTTATATTGCAAATCCACTCGCCAAACCACTTAAAGAACCAGAAAGCCTAGTATATTGCGATGTGTGACTCGATTGTATGTGTTGATCATTACAGATTGGTTGTAAGCTGTCACCCCATATAAAAGTGGGAGGCCTCTAACCGACATGTCTCTCGCATTGATCGAGGATTATTGTCTAACTCGGTAGAGAAACAACCGCATATGAAAAGGGGACCCCTTCCATGGTTAATTCTTATCAAAAAATCCAACGATTGGGCTTCGTAATAACTACTTCTACTTCAGCTGATGGAACAAAATTCAAGTGTCTATCAACCCTTTGGTTTTCTTTTCCTAAGAAAAGAACTTTCTAAATTATTATGATATGGTTGTGAAAATCTAATCATCGCATCGATTTTTCTATTCGATTGAATTAGTAGCCGTCGAAGTGGAGTGGAAACCCAAAGAGGGGTGTGATCACATTGGGGACAAGGAAAATACCTCCAGCCTACGACTAAACTAAAAGAGAAATATGGAAGGGAAAAGCTACTTATCCTTCGGCAGATAGCTCAATACGAGGAGGAGGAGGTCCAAGACTACTCGAGAAAAACAAGTTAAAACCCGAGCAATGAGCAACTACTTTATCTTTGATGAGACGGTTTTACCACGTTTCAAACCGAAAACGTCAAATTGAAACAATTTGACGTTTAGTTATTTGAGCCGGATGAGGGGAAACACTCATGTCCGCTTCTAAGGGGGGGGGGGTCACCCCACCTATCCCAATCTTTTTCTTGCTAGGCCTGTGGCCGAAAGGCCCAACCTATTAAGATTGCGAGGTCTGTTTAATTACGAAGACCGATCCTGGAGAAACATGCTTCCCGCTTTTTTCTCCACCCGAAATTATGAGACGCTTCAGGGGAACGAAATTGCCACCGGAGGGGATGCGGTCAAAAAAGGATTAACTAGTTTGGATCTGCAAAGTGTTATAGATCGTGCATATTTGGAGTGGCAAGCGCCAGCAAAACAAAAGCCTGTTGAGAATGAATGGGAAGATCGAACAATTCAAAGGAGGAAAGATCTTCCGGTCAGACGGATGAAACTAGCCAAGAATTTTCTACGGACGAACCTAAAACCAGAATGGATGGTTTTAGATCTTTTGCCAGTTCTTCCACCTGAATTGAGACCAATAGTTGAATCGTATGAAGGTGAATTAGTTACTTCCGACCTTAATGAGCTTTACAGAAAGGTAATTCATCGAAATAATACCCTCGTTGAATTCTTATCGGGCAGTGAATTCACGCCGGAGGGGTTAATTGTTTGTCAGAAAAGACTTATTCAAGAAGCTGTGGACGCTCTCATTGATAATGGCATACGTGGGCAACCAATGAGGGATATTACTAATAGACCCTACAAGTCATTTTCAGAGGTTATTGAGGGTAAAGAAGGACGATTCCGCGAGAATTTGCTCGGAAAACGGGTCGACTACTCAGGTCGCTCCGTCATTGTCGTAGGCCCATCTCTTTCGCTGCATCAATGTGGATTACCCCGAGAAATGTCAATTGAACCTTTTCAAGTATTTGTAATTCGTAACTTGATTGGATGACATCTCGCTTGTAATCTGAGAGCGGCTAAGAGTATGATACGAAAAGGAGATCCCGTCATATGGGAAGTTCTCAGGGAAGTTATGCGGGGTCACCCGATACTCCTGAATCGGGCACCTACTTTGCATAGGCTAGGTATACAGGCATTTCAGCCCATCTTAATAGAAGGACGTGCCATTCGTTTGCATCCATTGGTTCGTGGGGGGTTTAACGCAGATCTCGACGGAGATCAGATGGCTGTTCATGTGCCCCTATCTCTAGAAGCTCAAATTGAAGCTCGTCTTCTGATGTTTTCGCACATAAATTTGTTATCCCCCGCTACGGGCGATTCTGTATCTGTCCCAAGCCAAGACATGCTTCTCGGTCTTTATGTATTAACAATGGAGAATAAACAAGGAATTTATGGAAGCAGACGACATTCCGTTTTCGTGGGAGGAGATGACGTCTACCCTGCCAGAATACCCAGTTTCGGCAGTTACTACGACATACTCAGGGCTAAGGAATCAAATCAAATTGATTTATGTAGTTTTTTATGGCTTCGACGGGAAATTAATTTGGAAATGATTAGTTCGAAAATTCGTGAATTACCTATTGAATCTCAATATGAATCCTTAGGAACCTCTCTTCATCCCTATGATAATTATCAGATTAGGAAGTGCAGGAGGGGGTATATTTCAAGTATACATGTACTTACCACGGCTGGTCGTGTTTTGCTTAATCAACAATTAAAAGAAGCGATACAAGGTGTATCGAAGGCTTCTTCGTGTGCTACTTTGTCCGCACCGGATATGGTGACACAAGGCAAAATCCCCACTTCTAACTACTAACTACAATTAAAAATTTATTAAATATGAATAAATATATTTATTTACATTTAATAAATTTTTAATTAATCATTTAGATTCAAATTAGTTATTACTAAATATCGCAAGATAAGAAGATATATAAGTTGAGGTTTCTATCATGACGGATCAAACTGAATTACCGTTCTGCAACAAAACAATGGATAGACTTGCAATGAGGCGACTTATCAGCAAGTTAGTCGTTTGTTTTGGAATTGCATCTACAACAAATATTTCAGATCAAGTTAAGATTTCGGGTTTTCAACAAGCTACAAAAGCATCTGTCTCACTGGGCATCGACGACCTCCTAGCAGTACCATCTAGAGGATGGCTTGTACAAGACGCTGAGAAATAAAGCCACGTGTCGGAACGGCATTATCACTACGGCAGTCTGCATGCCGTGGAGAAGTTACGCCAATCAATTGAAGCCTGGTATGCTACAAGCGAATGTTCAAAACGGGAAATGAATCCAAGTTTCAGAATGATCGATCCTTCAAATCCGGTCCACATGATGTCGTTTTCTGGGGCCCGGGGAAGTGTATCCCAAGTCCATCAGTTGCTTGGCATGAGAGGTTTGATGTCGGATCCCCGGGGACAAGTAATTGATCTACCCATCCGAAGAAACCTTCGCGAAGGCCTATCTCTGACGGAATATATTATTTCCTGCTATGGTGCCCGCAAAGGCGTTGTGGATACCGCCGTTCGAACTTCCGATGCCGGATACCTAACGCGCAGACTCGTCGAAGTGGTTCAACATATCGCTGTACGCAAAAAGGATTGTGAAACTACCAAAAGTATTGCTTCGCCTAATATCATCGAAGAGAAAGGAAAATCCGTTGGAGCAATATCATATCAAAAATTGGTTGGACGTGTGCTGGCAGATAATGTCTACCAAGATGTCAGATGTATTGCTACTCGTAATCAAGATATCAGTGATGGACTGGCTAGTAACTCAGTAGTATCGACGCAGCCAATATATGTAAGATCTCCTTTGACACGTAAAAGCATTTTCCGGATTTGTCAGTTGTGTTATGGTTGGAGTCTCGCCCAGTACGATTTAGTAGAATTGGGGGAAGCTGTTGGTATCACCGCAGGTCAATCCATTGGAGAACCGGGAACTCAATTAACATCAAGAACTTTTCATACAGGTGGGGTATTTACGGGCGATATTGCAGAATACATACGAATTCCGTTTAATGGACTTATCAATTCCGATGGGAGGCTGGTTTACCCCACACGTACGCGACACGGGCATCCTGCCTGGATGTGTCGGAGTGATCTATGTGTTGTTCTTACACGTTGTGGCGATACACATAATTTTGTCGTTCCAGCTCGAAGCCTACTTATGATTCGAAGCGGTCAGTATGTTGAGGCGCGGCAAATCATCGCGGAAGTACGAGCCAAAGAATTTCCTCTCAAAGAGCGTATCCAAAAAGCTATCTATCCAAATCTAAAGGGGGAAATTCACTGGAATAAATTTGTGTGGCATGTACGCGATTACATAGGCAATCCCATTCGTGTCGTACGCGAAGCGGGCCATATCCGGATTCTTTCAGGAACTTATAGCGAATCCAACGAAAGCTATTTGTTTTATAAAGATCAGGATAGAGTCGGCGTCAAACTCAACTCTATCGAAAGGAGGTGTGATTCTTCCGAAATAATTGGTGAAAAGAAAATTGATGCCGCCAGCATGGAAGGTTTGCAAAGAAGTATCCAAATATTTGGAGTCGATCCAATTCGAGAATTTGGAATCGGTCCAAAATATTTCTTAAGTTGGTCGAAACTTCCAATATCTAATTATATTTTATCTAATATCAAAGTGGAGCGGTCCGAAAAAACTGAATTCGTTTCTCTGTTGTTTGAAAGACAACACGGAAATCTTAACGAACCGTGTTTTGTAAATATTGAGGTTCAATTAAGCAGCATATTGGGTGGGGGTGATATCCTCGCCAGCTATGACAGATTTGGCTATCCAGTTGGTATTTCGGGGATTTCAAGATATGGCACCGTAAAAGTTGAACCTATCGATAAGAAGATATTTCATTTCGACAGTAAGGCGGAAAAGACGACTTCCAGCTCGTGGTATAGAGTAGTCGGGGGAGGCAATTCCTTCCTAATTTTCGAGGAGTCTTGTACTACATATGAAACCCCATCATCTATTTTGGTAACAAACAATACTATTGCAGAAGAAGGCGAACAAATAACTGATACTATTATTAGTAAGACACGTGGATTAATCCGAATTGAAAAGACATTAACAAATAGTATTATGGCGAGGAGGGTATTACCCGGATATATTCACAATTCGGAAGGGACAACTAATATACCTAGGCAAAACATTAATCTGATAGAGCCAGGTACTTTGATTCCCAATGGAAACGAAGCCGGGGATTGGGTTTACCTCGAAGCGGTTACACTTTACGGGAGGAGAGAGATTTCCGTCCCGGTAAGACCAGTTGTCAAATACGAAGTCTCTAGCGATTCTTTGGTGCAAGGAGCTTTCCTCTTTGATAAGCCGAAAACGCAGAGACGTACGAAAGCTAGAATTTTTCAATGTATCTCCCATAGAAATGGCGAAAGAATCAAAATGATTAGTCACACGACTAATCAATTAGTTAGAACTTTTTTAGTGTCTGACCGGCGAAGACACTTCGACGAGACCTCTTCTGCGAGAAGTAACTATTTATCTCTAACCACTGTGGGAATCAGCAATCTCCTCAGTACTTTCATTCAGGTTAATTTGGTGACGTTTTCCCCTGCAAGAAGGTTTGGAGTCAATCAGATTTCCCAAAAATTGGTGTCTGTCGACAAGCCCTCTTTTGCTCGAGTCAATCTATCCGGCGACGGCAACGATTTAGCTCTCAGACATCGAAGCATTACTATTCATTCGGCGTCAGAGCGTGGTGCGTCTTTCGTAACTTTGTCACCGTTTGATTTTCATCGCAACAATTTTTTTGCTGATTCAAGCAATAATAACTATGGAAGGAAAGTTGGTAATTATCTTTACCGCCCAGAATCAGGTATAGTCAACTCAGCCAGGAGTCTGAAAAATGTTTCATCCACCTTCAAATGTGAATCTTTTTCAGAAAAATATCCAAATCTAAATATTGAAGATAAGCTGGTTAAATTCGATAGATCGAAATTAACTTGTTGTCAATTAAATTTTGAAGAGGTAGGTCTATTGGGGACTTCGCTTGCTATTTCCCACTTGCCGTATCCCCCTCATTTGGCACTGAATAGCAAAGCTTCCTTTTTCGGAAGTTACTTTCTCAATTATTTGACAGATACGTATGCGACCGATACGTATGCGACAGATACGTCGGGACACCGACATAGGTATCTAATTGATGAGAACAGATTAACATTAAGATGTGCCACAAATCCTTCTTTATATAGATTTTTATTGGAAAAGCCAATTCATCCGCCACCAAAATTTCTTAGTTGTAGAATCTTTTCAATTAATCTAGGACTACTAATCAGTAGAAATCGATTCTTCCGTAGAGGTAGTTTATTTTTCCAGTCTGGTCAGGTCGTAGCCATTTATCGGGATTACTTATTAGTCAGAGCTGGTAAAACCCTGTTGGCGACCCGGGGAGCAGTTCCCTACAAAATGTCTGGAGACATCATCGGGGAGGGAGATACGTCAATAAAATTACCGTATGATAGGTTGAAATCCGGAGACATCACGCAGGGTCTTCCAAAGGTTGAGCAACTGCTAGAATCTCGTTCCGTTGCTTCTATTTCAGTAAGAATCGAATATCTCTCTAGAAGATGGAATCGGGGTATTACAAGATTGATGGGAAACCTATGGAGCCATTTTCTAAGTGCCGGGACAAGTATGGAATACTGCCAACTGATCTTAATTAACGAAATTAGAGAAGTTTACGAATCTCAAGGAGTAAAAATATCTGATAGGCATCTAGAAATTATTATTCGGCAGCTGACATCAAGGGTCGTAGCATCGGAAGATAGGATAACCAACGTATCCTTTCCTGGGGAGCTTGTGGAGCTATCACAGGCGGAACGGATGAATCGTGTATTGAAAAAACCAATTTTCTATGAACCCATTATACTGGGAATGACAAAAGCATCCCTTAATACTTCTAGCTTTTTATCAGAGGCGAGTCTTCAAGAAACTACGCGAGTATTGGCTAAAGCTGCTCTCCGTGGTCGAATTGACCGGTTAAAAGGATTAAAAGAAAACGTTATTCTTGGCGACTCCGTCCCTGTCGGAACAGGTAGTCCAGAAATCGTTTGCCAACTAGAAGTGAATAGGCAAAAAGGTTTTCACCTGGAAATAAACAGGAATAGGAATAACCCAACCTGGGAAATAAAATATGACTTATGCGACTACCGCAAGCAGCAAAATGTCGGCCCCAATCTATTCATCCATACGGGATTGAGTCGATTCTTACCTCCTACTAATCTTGAAATGAGATGGGGAGTGACCCCTCCTTATCCCCCTGATACCAAATGACGTTTTTGCGCGTTTCAACTGACAAAATTGATCATTAGATTGTAATAATGTATCAAATTTAGTTAAAATGAAACGAATTTACAGCTTTTTACACCTGAGGGGAAGATGCAACAGAGAAATCGGAATATCAATTTGGAAGGAATGATGGCAGCAGGGATTCACTTCGGCCACCAAACCCAGAAATGGAATCCCAGAATGTCACCTTATATATTTACAGAGCGGAAGGGTGTTCATATTCTCGATCTAACTCAGACTGCTCGTTTTTCATCTGAGGCCTGTGATCTGGTATTTGATGCAGCAGCGGAGGGAAAGGAATTTTCAACGGTTGGTACGAAACATCAGGTAGCTGATTTGGTAGCATCAGCCGCAACGAGATCTCAATGTCACTATGTAAATGAAAAATGGTTAGGCGGTATGTCGACAAATTGGTCCACCACAGAAATGCGTCTTCGTAGGTTTCAATATCTACAAAACGTAGAAGATACGGGGGAGTTCGACCGACTTCCAAAGCAAGAGGCGGCGATTTTGAGAGGATAACTACTTAAACTGAAAAAGTGTCTAGGCGGCATTCAATATATGGCAGACTTACCCGATATTGTGACAATTACTGATCAGCACGAATAATCTGTTGCTCCTAGGGAATGTATTATTTCGGGCATTCCTACAATCTGTGTTGTCGATACAGATTGCGATCCGGATCTTGTGAATATCCCAATCCCCGGCAATGACGACGCGCGACCCTCAATCCGATGGATATTGGACAAACCAGCATTAGCCATTTGTGAAGGTCGCTTAAACTCAAAGTTATCTGACATAAATTAGCAAAAGACAAGGATAATAACTGCTTCGACAATTTGTAATGAAATAGGAAGAAAAGTTTGCATCGTACTTAGCTTAAGGATACCGTCCAATTTAAACAGAAACTAAATTGCCTACGTTTCTTTAAAAAAAGAAAAGAAACTAATTTTTAGCGATTACCTTAAATATTTTAGATAAATTTCCCCATTGAGAGGGGGGTGTTACGAACATCGAGCAACTGCGAATTTACGAGATGGATGATCTGTATCAAGTATCAAGTGTAGAAGTAGGCTAACACTCCCATTGGCAAGTAGGAGATTTCCAAGTTCACGCACAAGTTCTTCTAACTTCCCGGGTCGTCGTCGCATTGTTGTTGGCTTTATCTCTTATAGGTACCAGGAATCTGCAAACCATACCGACTGGCAGCCAGAATTTTGTCGAGTATGTTCTTGAATTTATTAGGGATTTAACTAGGACCCAGATGGGGGAGGAGGAATACCGCCCCTGGATTCCTTTTATCGGAACGATGTTTCCATCTATTTTTGCTTCCAACTGGTCTGGTGCTTTGTTTCCTTGGCGAATCATTCAGTTACCTCATGGAGAGTTGGCTGCACCTACCAATGATATCAATACTACTGTTGCGTTAGCCTTGCCTACATCAGTAGCACATTCTTATGCGGGTTTACACAAGAGAGGTTTCAGTTATTTCGGTAAGTATATCCAGCCAACTCCGGTACTACTACCTATTAATATTTTGGAAGATTTTACCAAACCCCTATCACTTAGTTTTCGGCTGTTTGGAAATATTTTGGCTGACGAGTTGGTAGTAGCTGTTCCCGTCTCCTTAGTACCTTTAGTTGTTCCTGTACCCATGATGCCTTTAGGATTATTTACAAGTGCCATACAAGCTTTGATTTTTGCTACTTCAGCTGCGGCTTATATTGGGGAATCCATGGAGGGCCACCACTAATTTACCTGGAATAAGTCATTACAAGAGACTATGATAATTACAAAATAATTTATTTTGAGAACCATTCATTTGGTCGCTGTAGTAGGAAAAGACGTTTCCGTGGTATTATGCTATAGTAGTACGGGACCCTTGTTGTCTTCTCCTCCACCCCGAATAGTAATAAGAAAAAGTAGCGGGGGGGGGGGGGGGGTCGGTAATTCCCCCATGGACCTCCAAATTTAAAATGAGCCATTCAATATTTTAGGTGAGGAAGTATAAATTCCCATTGCCAAGCTCAAACTGAAGAAGTGAAAGATATATACAAACTGTTGAGGAAGCGATTTATTTCGTTTTTTTGCTTCTCGTTTGAACTGGTTTATGTCCAAGTTACCCCTATTTCATATCATATCGGATGAATTGATTAGGTGTTACTTGCACCAAAACTAGAATGAACATGTTTCAGTAGATAATAATTAGTATTACCAAATACTCAAATTTCTCCAATACAATTTTATTAAATTAGGTAGGAAGTCGCACTGATCGACATAGGAAGTAGATGCGTCCTTCCCGTATTTCATTATTTTTCCAAATTCAACATTGACGATATGGCCTGTTACGTAACATGACTGGTTTTGATTAGACTCACGTAGAATTGATTTCTCGATTAACGTTTACTAGAAAGTCTTCATTGCAACGAGTCTAGTTAGCATCCAACGAAACAATATTGATTAATGTAAATAAATTAGGAGGAGACTAATATGAACCCATCGATTTCTGCTGCTTCTGTTATTGCTGCTGGGTTAGCTGTAGGCCTTGCCTCAATTGGCCCCGGTGTTGGCCAGGGCACTGCTGCAGGTCAGGCAGTCGAGGGTATTGCGAGACAGCCAGAAGCAGAAGGCAAGATACGAGGTACTTCATCATTGAGTTTGGCTTTCATGGAAGCTTTGACAATTTACGGATTAGTTGTAGCTCCAGCTCCGTTATTTGCAAATCCATTTGTTTAACTTATTTAAATTTGTTTAACTTATTTAAAATGGAAAATAGTTTGTTGCACCTACCCTTCCCTCATTAAACTATTTTTGAATCAGTGGTGAAACGCTAGTTTGGAGGGGGGGGGGGGGGGGGGTCCTAGTGGTAGTGGGAAGTCACCGCTACATCTACCCACTCGAGTTCCTGCAGCGTTTAGTTGTGACTCTCTCTGTCTCTACTAACTAAGCTAAGAAGTTTTGGCAAATGGGGTAAACCAATAAGTTGCCAAAATTGGCGACTCGGCAAATATTGTCCCTCTCGCGGTTTTCTTTTGATTCTTCGGATTTCGGAGTTTGTGACTTCTTTTCAGGCTGGACCAGAGGTTGTTCAATTCTTGCAAAATCTTCCAGGAGGGAAAGGATTATGGGAAGTGTAAGTGAGATCCCTGCTTCTTCAAGTGATTGGACTCTCGCCGCAAGTATTGGTTTAAACACGAATATTTCAGAGATAAATCTAATTAACTTAATTTTGGTGCTAGGTATATTGTTTTACTACGGAAGAGGGGTGTGTGCGAGTCGTATATCCGAGTGGGGTAGCTGTTTCTCCCAGTTGCACCCAAACCAGAGAAAGTGCAAAACCCCGACGAATTCCCTGTAAATAAATGTTATGCAAGAACCGGAGCATTCCGTGTAATCGGTGAAACTTTTGCTTCTGCTAACGGATCACCGGGACTGCCGCCAATATGGTTAAAGCCAAATTGCTTGAAGTCTTGGCAAAATTGGGGTTCTCTCTCCCCTGACGCGTAAGCCAAATCGCGGTTGGAAAGCATTATTCGCCGTATTCGGTATATGACGCCCATATCAGGAATACTTCGATTTGTATCACTTCTCGAAATAGATACCTATCCTAAGTAGATATATAGATAGATGGAGAAATATCAGAGTTGACTCAGTTCAATCTTCTTCAATTTGCTGAATAGACAACCCATACAAGATGAATACCACTCGGAACAAGCGGCTCTCAAATAATTAGTAATTATCTGGGAGAGTCCTCAATCTTATTTCCTTTTTAAATGTTTATTATTTCATCTAAGCATAGTCGAGATGAATTTTGTTAGTCAATGGAAAAAAAGAGGGGAGGCAAGCCCGCGTGCAGAAACAATGTCTGTTGGATTCTATCAATCTATCGGAAGAAGCGGGCAGGAAAGCCGAATGGATCGAAACATCCATGTTCGGTTTGGGAAGAGATCACTAGTCTCCGATTCTCGGAGATCTGTAATCCACTTTCATTGATCAATTTTTTAGAAAATCGTGAAAGAACAATTTTGAATACAATTCAGGATGCGGAAGAACGTCACGAAGAAGCTTCTAACAAACTTCGGAAGGCTCGTATTCGTCTGCAGCAAGCAAAAATTAAAGCGGATGGGATCCGAATTAATGGACTTACCCAAATGGACAGGGAACAGCGGGATCTGGTCGATGCAGCTGACGAAGATTTAAAAGGGTTAGAAGATAGTAAGAATTATGCAATTCGTTTCGAGAAACAACGCGCTATTGAGCAGGTTCGGCGTCAAGTTTCTCGACTAGCGTCTGAAAGGGCTCTGGAAAGCCTAACTAGTCGTCTGGATAATCAACTGCACCTACGAATGGTTGATTATCACATCGGTCTGTTCAGAGCCATAGACAACAAATCTGACTAGTCTCAATTTCGCTACAAGTTTCCATCTACTTAATCTCATTGTGAAACGGGTCCTATTTCTACTTCTCCTTCTTCCAATAATATTTCTTCTTACAAAAATGGTGATAAATATTCGACCTGACGAAATTAGTAGCATTATTCGCAAGCAAATTGAGGGGTATGTCCCAGAAGTGAAAGTTGTTAACATCGGTACCGTACTTTAAGTCGGAGATGGGATCGCCCGTATTCATGGACTTACCGAAGTAATGGCTGGTGAATCGGTGGAATCTGAGGATGGTACAGCAGGGATTGCTCCGAATCTAGAATCTGATAATGTTGGGGCCGTACTGATGGGTGATGGTTTGACCATACAGGAGGGAAGCTCCGTAAGAGCAACGGGAAAAATTGCCCAAATACCAGTTAGTGACTCATTTCTAGGCCGTGTCGTAAATGCCTTGGCCCAACCTATTGATGGGAGGGGCCAAATCCCAGCTTCCGAGTTTAGGTCGATCGAATCCCCCGCTCCGGGGATTATTTCGAGACGCTCCGTCTACGAACCTTTACAAACAGGTCTTATTGCTATTGATTCCATGATTCCCATTGGTCGTGGTCAACGGGAGTTGATTATTGGTGACAGACAGACTGGTAAAACAGCAGTAGCTACAGATACAATTTCGAATCAGAAAGGTCAAAATGTTATATGTGTTTACGTAGCCATTGGTCAGAAAGCTTCTTCTGTGGCTCAGGTAGTGGACACCTCTCAAGATCGCGGCGCCATGGAATATACGATCGTAGTGTCGGAAACCGCGAACTCCCCAGCCACTCTGCAATATCTCGCTCCTTATACGGGAGCATCTTTGGCCGAATACTTCATGTATCGCAAGCAGCATACCTTGATTATTCATGACGATCTTTCTAAACAAGCTCAAGCTTATCGACAAATGTCTTTACTACTAAGAAGACCACCTGGGCGAGAAGCATATCCAGGAGATGTTTTTTACCTACATTCCCGTCTCTTAGAAAGAGCGGCTAAGTTAAGTATCCAATTAGGGGAAGGTAGCATGACAGCTTTACCCATCGTTGAGACACAAGCAGGAGATGTCTCAGCTTATATCCCTACCAATGTTATTTCTATCACGGATGGATAAATATTTTTATCAGCAGATCTACTTAATGCTGGGATTCGACCAGCAATAAATGTGGGTATTTCTGTATCTAGAGTGGGCTCCGCAGCCCAAATAAAAGCTATGAAACAAGTGGCCGGCAAGTTGAAATCGGAATTGGCACAATTTGCAGAATTGGAGGCTTTCGCACAATTTGCTTCTGATCTTGATAAGACTACCCAGAATCAGTTAGCCAGGGGCCAGCGGTTGCGTGAGTTGCTTAAGCAGTCTCAATCAGCCCCATTATCGGTGGAGGAACAGGTGGCTACCATTTACACCGGAGTCAACGGATATTTGGACGTACCAGAAGTCGAACAAGTCAAACGATTCTTAGTTCAGTTGCGTGAGTATGTAATAACTAGCAAACCTAAATTTGGTGAAATTACTCGTTCTGCAAAAGTATTTACAGAACAAGCGGAGACACTTCTGAAGGAAGCGATTAAGGAGTCAACAGAAGTTTTTACATTGCAAGATAAATAAGTAATAAAGTTGCAAGTTCCACTTGGGAGAGGGGGTAAGGCAACCCCTGGACTTTATTCGACTGCTTCCGATTCATCTACGTCGACAGGATTGCCTCAGGCACATAAATAATTACGCCCAATAGGATTTGAACCTATACTTAAGGTTTAGAAGACCTCTGTCCTATCCATTAGACGATGGGCGTTTCTTTCTCTCTATTTTTTGATTAATTATGAATACGCCTCCAAATTAGTTACCAAATCGTGAACAAACAGGAACTTCAGTTTGTTCACGACCCGATTTATGGGTGAAGGGGTTAACTCGACTGGAACTTCGGGATTCGCAGCTTTAAGAGCGGGTAGCGGGAATCGAACCCGCATCAGTAGCTTGGAAGGCTAAAGGTTATAGTCGACGGCAACAAATGATTGTGACATCGCTAATCCAGAACCGAACGTGGAAGTTTCCGCCCATTCGGCTCCTTTATGAAAATCAAGGAGGCTAACTGGTACAAAACTGAGATAAAATTCGTCCGCATATATTTATCGAAACGGAACGTTTGAAAGATGGGTGAACCGCCCCCCCCCCCCCCGTTTCAGGAGGAGGTGTATATCAAAACTACATTTACGAGTGTCAAGTCTTCCCCCATATTGAAATATATGGGGACTTTTTCCTCTTTTTCTCTCTTTTTCGAGGAGGAAGAGGGAGCCGTCCCAATTTGAGTTATTGGTATTCATAAAATCTATGTCAGTCTTGCTTATGTTTTGTCCATGTAGCATGAATATACTGCTTAGATGATCCTTTAAATAAAAAGAAGGGGGATTAGTTTAGCCAATTCTTTTTTCTTACCTCGTTCTTTATTTTTACTTTCAAAAATCCTTAGGGAAGTATTTCTCACCGAGTCGGAAGCAATTGTTACTGTTTAAACAAATAGGTGCTTGACTTGACAATCTTGATAAACCAAGATTAGTCCACCTGCAACTTCTTAGCTTGGATTCTTCTCCAAGGTTCAGTGACGATGAAGCAAATAGTTTAGATGTCTACCCATAGATTCCTAATTTTCCCTTTTTTTGGAATCGTGCCAAGTATTTAGCATACCAAACTAATCCTGCTTCGTCACCAATAAGTACGATTTTGTACAAGAGTAACAGGAATTGCGCATTTTTCCACACTAATAACTAGTAAAGAAAAGAAGATATACCTTTGTAAAAATAAGCTTCTTGATTTAGTCAAGATTCAATTTGAAAGATCCCTTAACTAGTAAAATCAATTTGAAACGAGTCACACTTTTACCACTAAACTATACCCGCTACGGCACATTTGTATTATACCAACCATTTCTACATCGGCGAGACGTCCTAACCGTATTTACCCCTGATTGTGTTGTGGGACCCCCCCTACCCACTCCTCGTATATATATACATATGTATATATATACGTAATTACCATTTACATGGTTGCATCGCCCGTATTAAAGATTACCCCTTCGGGCTGCCAATAGTGCAATTACTAATGGTCCCGATGCAACTATCAATGCCAAGATAGCAAGTTGTGCAATTATTTCTAGATTCACTACCCCTCCTTCTATCGTTTCTCATAAATCTATCTCGATACTGAGAGATTTTTTTTGTTTAATTAAACAGATATATTTATTTAACTCTTTTCTTTCACTTATTTTTCACTTCCATACAAAAAGGGTAGGGGGGGGGGGGGCAGAAAAAACTCATGGAATCAATTTGATAAAGTGAAATTTCTTCGCTACTTATTAATTATTAATTTAATGCTCCTACGGAAAACTTTCTAGCTGCGGGATTGGCCATTGTTTCATATTGTCTTTTACTTCAGGCTGCGGAAGCAAATTCGTCAAATTTAGCCGGGATGGGGAAATGTCGAACCCCTAATTGGGTGGGATTTTCGACTTGTACCTAATAAATTTAGTACCTAATAAATTTAGTTACAATTTCTTTTTTATGTAATAAAAAAATTACTTGGAATCAAAATTAATTCCGAATTTGACTCTGGCAAGTAATACGCAAGCGAGGTTACCTCCCTTTCACGCAAACCATATTGTAGATGTAGGTTGCAGGTATAGACTTACAACCTAACTCCGTGTTAAAATAGATGAAAAAAATATATGTAAATATATACTTAGTCGCTCGGAGAGATGGCCGAGTGGTCTAAAGCGTCGGATTGCTAATCCGTTGTACAACTCATATGTACCGAGGGTTCGAATCCCTCTCTCTCCTACTAATTTTAGTAAATTAAACTGGTAAATTGAGAAACTGATACTAACAACAAAACCGAGGCGTCTACTTCTGCCTAATCCCTACGTCCGGGGTTTCGTCCAGGATCATTCGACAAAAATCCGAAAACGAATAGAGAAACGAAGAAGATAACTACTGCATAGACAAATAGCTTAAGGGTAAGCATGATAAAATCTCCATCTTTTCTAAGACTAGGTATAAAATAAGGCAAAACGATTTCGTTTGGAATACCCAATTTACATCTACTATTTATATTTGCATGAATATACGGGTGTGATTTTCTCCCCTAATTGGAAGAAAGGACTCGGCTTTCACTAGTCGTTATTTTATTTTAAAATATTCTATTTATTTCATACAGTATTTTGTCTTTTCCTTGTTTTTCTATCAAGACTGATACCTCCGCCTGCAGATGCCAGAAGCGGGTGAGAAAGTTCTACCTCACCAAAATTAATTTTTCTGCTTGAATTGTAGCGACCCTGGCCTTTTTTCTATTTTTCCAACCTCAACTATTTGATAATTCTATTATTTGTTGAAGAACGAGGCATTCCGTGATTAAGCAACTCCCCAGTACTTAGTTATCGAAAGCTAACAGCGGCTTGCCAAACAAAGGCTAGTAGGAGAAGAAATACTGGTATTACTGGCATTACATCTACAATTGGGTCAAAGATTGCATAAGCTTCGGGTAATTTGGCAAAGGAGGGGCCACTGAGGTGAATATAATTTTCCAGATAGATATCGTACGAAACTACCATCTTCATTCTCCAGTGATGTAACAGGTAATTTCTATCCGACGTGTTTGTACATCACCTTTCAATCGGTTGACTCGTCGGGTATATATTATTATATGTCCGCTCATTTGACTAAATAGGATTCTTCAAAATAGAAACCTTGCCAGGCCAAAGTGATATCTGAATAAACTTCTACTTAGAGTATCCCTTCCCAGTTCATTTTATGAAGTACTAATAGTTTTAAACTAGTTCAATCTCTTTTCCTTGTTATTCTTTTGTAACCGAAAAAATAACTGAAAAATCCGGTTGACAGAAAACTCAAGATGTGAGATAGTCGTCATACCCACCATTTGTGGGGCGTGGCCAAGCGGTAAGGCAGCGGGTTTTGGTCCCGTCACTCGGAGGTTCGAATCCTTCCGTCCCAGATTCTTTTAAGAAGAAGAAAAGATCTTACTACATTTTCATGTAGTCAAAATTGAAGAAGTCATAAATCTTATTTCTACCTTCGATTTGCTACCTACCCCCTCTCTCAATATGTTTGATATGACAGTTTCCCTCGGGGGATCTCCCAGTTTATATTATGATGATAAGACACATATAGCAATAGATCCCTCTATGATGCGAGACAACAAAATGATATCAAAATTAAATTATGAAATTAGCTTATTGGATGTATGCTGGACCCGCTCACATAGGTACTTTACGAGTAGCGAGTTCCTTTAGGAATGTACATGCTATAATGCATGCCCCTCTGGGAGATGATTACTTCAACGTAATGCGTTCCATGTCGGAGAGGGAGAGGGATTTCACCCCAGTAACTGCTAGTGTAGTGGATCGCCACGTATTAGCACGTGGGTCTCAAGAGAAGGTTATAAACAGCATAAGCCGAAAAGATGAGGAATAACACCCCGACCTAATCGTTTTGACACCTACGTGTACCTCTAGTATTTTACAAGAGGATCTACAAAATTTTGTGGAGCGAGCCTCCTTGTCTTCTGAATCTGATGTAATTCTCGCGGATGTTAATTATCACTGAGTTAATGAGCTTCAAGCGGCGGATAGAACCTTGGAACAAATAATTCGATTTCATCTGGATAGGGCTCGTAGACAAAGTACTTTGGACCGATCTGTAACAATCGCACCTTCAGCAAATATTATAGGAATTTTCACCTCAGGCTTTCATAATCAACATGACTGTCGTGAATTGAAACGTCTACCTGGAGAATCGGGAGTTTCAGTCAATCAAGTAATCCCGGAAGGGGGGTATCTTAAATATTTGAAGGATTTGCCAAGAGCTTGGTTTAATATAATTCCTTACCGCGAAGTAGGCTTGATGACAGCAGCTTTTTTCGAAAAAGAATATGGAATGCCCTACATATCTATAACTCCCATGGGAATTTCAAACACAGCTGATTTTATTAGACAGATTGAAAAGCTTGTGAATGTGTGGGCTTTCGCGCTGGCAGAAGAGAGACTTAACTACAAATTATATATTGACAATCAAACTAAATTTGTTTCTCAAGCAGCTTGGTTTTCAAAGTCTATTGATTGTCAAAATTTAGCTGGAAAAGAAGCAGTAATTTTCGGTGATGCGACTCATGCAGCCTCAATTACTAAAATACTCGTTAAAGAAATGGGAATTCGTGTAAGTTGCTCGGGCACGTATTGCAAGCATGATGCGGAACGGTTCAACGAGCAAGTTCAGGGTTTATGCAATGAAGTAATAGTTACGGAAGATCATACCAAAGTCGGAGATACGATAGCCCGTATTGAACCCTCCGCAATATTTGGAACTCAAATGGAGCGTCATATCGGCAAACGTATTGATATTCCGTGCGGGGTCATTTCTTCACCGGTTCATATTCAGAACTTTCCTCTGGGATATCGACCCTTTCTAGGTTACGAAGGAACCAATCAAATAACTGATGTAATCTATAACTCATTTAATCTGGGTATGGAAGACCATTTACCGAATCTTTTCGGAGGGCACGACACTAAGAAAGTAAGCAACAAGTCTTTATCAACAGATAGAAGAGATATTAATCGGACTCCCGAAGCTGAGTCAGAACCAAGTAGAATTCCTGGTTTCGCAAGGGGGAGAGTCAAAAAAAACACCGAAGTCTTTGCAAAGCAAAGCAATATTTTAGAAATTACAATTGATGTCACGTATGCGGCTAAAGAAAAATCAAGTACTTAATTTGATAAACTGTGTAGATGACAATTCAGAATAAGTTTCAGTCTGCTTAACTTCTTGCGTCGCAGAGTTTGTGCCAGAAATTTCAATCCAAGATACCGAGGCAATTAAGTATTTAGCAGGAAATTAATTCTCGGTTTTTAGATATTATGGTGAAACCTCGCTTGAAGCAATATGGTAAGAAGCAACGTGTGACTCGAGTATCGAGATCGTTTTTGCGGAGTCTGGTCTCCGCCGGTTTCACTAAAATGGTGGAGCGTTCCCGCTTCGATATTTGTTAAAAATAATTACCTGATAAAGCTTGAATCATATCTACCTATTTGAATCTATCTATCTTTTTGGGGAGGGAAATTAGATCCATGGTTATCTACAATAAATGGGACGGTGAAGCCTCATTAGTCCATTATCTTGTATGTTTCTACCGGGGGTTTAAAGCTTGACTTCGACGGGGTTGATCTAGCATTACTGGGTTCGGATGATTCAACAACCTTACCTCCGATTTACCTTGATTAATTTTTAACTTATCTGAAATTGCTTAATTTTTAACAGGTACAAAGAAAAATTAATCAAGGAATTTTTTTTAGGGTCTATGAAGATAGGTTCTGCTGCTACCGACTCTTAATTTGGGAGAGACCTCGGGGTTAGGCCCAAACCTAAGGATTTACTTAAAATAGATCTACGAACGAGGGGATTTTCGATATTCAACCGAAGCTCATTGACGAGTAAATAAAAAAGAAAGGGGGGGGGTTAGCCTGCCCCCTCATTTATCTAAACTATTTACCCGGCAACTTCGTTTCTTACAAAAGAATAATTCGTGAGGAGATAACTCGACAAACTGGAGAATATCCGCGTCATATAATGTGAGTTAGAAGTATCCTTCTGTTACTGGATGGGGCAGTTACCTATTCAGCTGAAGTTATGCCTTAAGCCGCACGAATTTAACGTTTCATCTACGGCTTCATGGGGGGGGGGGGGGGGGTTCCGTCCCGTGTGTACCTACCTATCCCGATAGGTTACTTACCGAATAATTGCAATTGATACCCATTCTCGGAGAGAAGGTAGAGCCATCGAAGAGGTTGGTTTCTACAACCCCAGGAAAGGACAAACTCAATTGGATCTACTTGCTATTGCCGCCCTACTTAAACAAGGAGCTCAATCAACGGCAACTGTTCGTGATATTTTGAAACGGGCTAAGGTGCTCGAATAGATCGGAATCAAGCTCTAATTAAAAATCAAATTTTAGGAGAATCTAATGGGCCTAGTTTACAGATCTTTCCAGATGCTTTTGTATTATCCCTCCCTTTTACTTATACTTTATGTCTACGCCGTATTTGGCATTCCCCTAAAAAGTAGAATATTTCGGAGGGAATACTGGTTCTCCATCAAAACCTTTTTTGGAAGAAGCGATATTGGACATATCTTTCTGAGCGTGATAAAAAATTGGAAACAAGGGGGGGGGGGGGGGTAAGAGATAGTTCGAGGCAGCAACATAATTACTACTGGAACGAGTTTCTTCGCCCAATCCAATTTGGGATTAGAGGTTAAACAACGACCTAACTATAAGAGAAATTTCACTTAGTATAACTCGCTACGACTTTTTAAGAGATGGTTGCGGCTCAGCATATTATCGAGGATCAAATCAAGAAATATTTTACTTGCTTGGATACTTCCCACGCATAAACCAAATTAGTAAGTATTTGCTACATCTAGTTGGTAAGTATTTACTATATTCGGATTTCACTTTGTCCAACGAAACAGATGATTCATCACTTTTGAGTACAATGGTGAAATAGTTGCAGTTCCATCTCCATTTTTTCCAAATGATGAAAATTTAGCTATTAATACATCGAATCCTCCGGGGAAAAGTCATTACGAAATATAGTAATCTTTAGGAGTTACTGCAACGAAAATAACCTCCGGATCTCCTCCTAGGTTTGATCTATTACATAGAAGTGAATGGCTTAGCATTAATCAAGATTGCTTCCCATATCTACTTCTTCTTCTACTTAGAGATAATCTTCACTCAGTCGCTTGCAAGTCTTGTTTAGATAGACAAGGCTTAAATTTAGTCTTCGGAACTTGCAATGCAGTAGCAACAAAGCGTTTAATTGACAGCGTGCGCTACCAGGATTACTCAGAGATTTTCTATTCAGAATTTGTTTAAAAATGAGGCAGTCGGCTCGATATCAACTTGTACCTCTACGTATTCCTACAAACAATATGTCTAATTCTGGCAATACCTCTTTCTCGTCGACTGGTCGACAAAACGAATAACGATTCAACAATTTCACAGTCTACTCATTCAATATTTCTGTTTTCGGAAGATAGATTGCCAAAATCTAGCCACGTCTCGAAAATTGAGATGTCGCAAAATCTTCACCTAGAAACTCTAATTCGCTTGTTTCGCCGACGAATTAAAGATGTCTCATTCCTACATTTATTAAGGATAGTTATTCATGCGTACAAAATTTCGTATGGGAAATTTATTCAACCTCGACCTTGGAAACAAAGAGAACATGAAGGTATTGATATGCTACTTCAAAATTTTTTCACTTACGAAATTGATTCAATATCGTTACTGCCATGGAGGCGAGTGTGTAAATTGCAACCGAGATTTTTTGTATTTCCCGATAGAAATAACGTAAATCTAAAAAATAGATGTGTCTCTAAATATACTTCTCAATTAGATACACTAGGTGTCAACCGTTGCCTCATTCGAAATTTGTGCATTCACTTTGGAAGATATAAAAACAAATCTGTCATAGCTTCTCATGGAGCCCAATATTTTGCAAAGAAATGGATTCGTTATATTTCGATATTTGTTAGATCTCATTTCCATTATCCAACTGAATTTACTCAAATACGTGGCAAGTTGTTATCCACTAGTTGTGTCTTATTTTTGGGTTATGTATCAACCATTCGGTCAACATCAAAAGATGTTCAGGTTGAAACCGTGTTAGATTCCTACATAAGTAGATTGAGTGGGGGAAAATATCACCCCAGGATTCCATCTCTGCTATTAGTTAAATTTTTGGAAAAAGGGAAATTCCGCGGTAGTGATGGATATCCAGTTAGTAAATTAGCCCGGGCTGCGTCATCAGATGATGATATCTTGAACAGGTTCGCCGAAATTTGGAACACTTTTTCCTCGTATCACAGTGCTTCAATAAATCGAAATGGATTGCGTAGATTGAGATATATACCACGACTTTCATGTGATAATACGTTGGCGGGTAAGCATAAGAGTACGATACGTCTTCTACGACGTAGATTTGACCTGGAACTACCAGAAGCAGTCCCTGTGTGTAACAAGCTCAATTCCTCCAAAATAAATCGGAGAGTTCGGCATTTAAACCTAAATCGATCTGTTTCATTAACATTCATTTAATTAATGACGCAAGTCTGATAGTTTAATATTTATTTTCCCTTTTAACTCGATAAAGTTTGTTATCGAATTTATTGAATAGTAAGAAGAGACGAATATCTCGCCATTACGGTTTACACAATCATGTAGATACGAAAGTATTTAATTTGCTAATTTCCTTTTGAAATCGATAGAGCGGAAAGTTACTCATTTTCAAATATTATCTTGATTTTTATTACGAATTACACTAATTCTATTTTTTCAGATTTCTCTTCTTTACTTAGTAATTTGTCAACTTTGCCAGAATGTATTTTAATTTTCGGTTTAATCACAATTATTACAATTGATTTATCAAACAAAGGCAGAAATACAATTTTGCCTTGTCGAATTTCGCTAATATCTATGTTAATTGGCGCGATTGCCTCACCGTGTCAATGGGGGATCCAACCAATTTTTACTGCTTCCGGAAGTGGTCAGATCAGTAATTTTAGCTATATATTTCGATTTCTTATATTGATTTGTTCGCTATTATCTGTTCTGTCGTCAGTTGATTACATACGATGCTCAAAAACGGCTTTGGCAGAATTTTCGTTTCTCGTATTAGCTGCAGGTTTAGGTGGAATGGTTCTTCGCCGGGCAGGTGATTTAGTCACCCTTTACGTGGCGTTGGAATTATCAAGTCTATCTTCTCGTTTCCTGTCTGGACATACAAAAAGGGACGTAAGATCCAACGAAGCAGCTACGAAATTTCTGCTGATGGGTGGAGCTAGCTCATCTTTTCTGGTATATGGTTTTTCTTTGTTGTATGGAATTTCCGGCGGACAGCTTCAGCTTGATAAAACAGCTGTCGGATTCTCTTTTAGTCAGTATCTCATTGTAATTTATACAGCTATTGCCTTTATCGCAGCTGGAACGGCATTTAAACTTTCTCTCGTTCCGTTTCATCAATGGACTCCCGATGTATATGAAGGAGTGCGATTCGTCCGAAAAACAATTTAGTCGCCGCGTCATTTTATGACGTCATAATTGTTTTTTATAGTGTCCTGCGAGTGCGCGGGAATTTGAGACTTTCCCCATATTAGTAGTTACGCCAATAAGTCACTCTTGCCGTACCACATCAATTTGATTATTGCTCAATTAACAATATACGAGTAAAACAGAGGACGGTGGCAATATTTAGCAGATCCTCCTTCAAATATATATATCTCCATTTTCTCATAAAATTTCTATAGAGTCTTTTTTTTTTTTTTTATCATGGGTGGATTCTGGCAAAATTGGTAGTTCACGCGGATTCAGATGAAAATCAAGTTTACTTACGTGTACATATTTTCATTTCCTCGTACTTGTTGATGGAAATTTGACGAGCTTAATCCTTCAGAAGCTGCTGGTAAACTCCTTCGACTTGATAAATCACTCTAAAATATGATATAAGCGGCAAAGCTGCACGCCTGCTCGGC